ATGTCACCAAAAACAGAGACTAAAGCAAGTGTCGGATTCAAAGCGGGTGTTAAAGATTACAGATTAACTTATTATACTCCGGAATATCAGACCAAAGATACTGATATCTTGGCAGCATTCCGAGTCACTCCTCAACCTGGAGTGCCCCCCGAAGAAGCGGGAGCAGCGGTAGCTGCCGAATCTTCCACTGGTACGTGGACCACTGTTTGGACCGATGGCCTTACCAGTCTTGATCGCTACAAGGGGCGATGCTATGATATTGAACCCGTTCCTGGAGAAGAAACTCAATTTATTGCCTATGTAGCTTACCCTTTAGACCTTTTTGAAGAAGGTTCTGTGACTAACCTGTTTACTTCTATTGTAGGTAATGTATTTGGATTCAAAGCTTTACGGGCTCTACGTCTGGAAGATTTACGAATTCCTCCTGCTTATTCAAAAACTTTTCAAGGCCCACCACATGGTATTCAAGTAGAAAGAGATAAATTAAACAAATATGGTCGTCCTTTATTGGGATGTACTATTAAACCAAAATTGGGTCTATCTGCCAAGAATTATGGTAGAGCGGTTTATGAATGTCTCCGTGGTGGACTTGATTTTACCAAGGATGATGAAAACGTGAATTCCCAGCCATTTATGCGCTGGAGAGATCGTTTCTGCTTTTGTGCAGAAGCAATTTATAAAGCTCAGGCTGAGACGGGTGAGATTAAGGGACATTACCTGAATGCGACTGCAGGTACATGTGAAGAAATGATGAAAAGAGCAGTATTCGCCAGAGAATTGGGAGTTCCTATAGTCATGCATGACTATCTGACTGGAGGTTTTACGGCAAATACTTCGTTGGCTCATTATTGCCGAGATAACGGCCTACTTCTTCACATTCACCGCGCAATGCACGCAGTTATTGACAGACAAAGAATTCATGGTATGCACTTCCGTGTACTGGCTAAAGCACTACGTATGTCTGGTGGAGATCATATTCATGCTGGTACTGTAGTAGGTAAACTTGAAGGAGAACGAGAAGTCACTTTGGGTTTTGTTGATCTATTGCGTGATGATTTTATTGAAAAAGACCGAAGTCGTGGTATTTATTTCACTCAAGATTGGGTCTCTATGCCGGGTGTTCTGCCTGTAGCTTCAGGAGGTATTCACGTTTGGCATATGCCTGCTCTGACCGAGATCTTTGGAGATGATTCCGTATTACAGTTTGGTGGAGGGACTTTGGGGCACCCTTGGGGAAATGCACCTGGTGCAGTGGCTAATCGGGTCGCTTTAGAAGCTTGTGTACAAGCTCGTAATGAAGGACGTGATCTTGCGCGTGAAGGTAATGAAGTGATCCGCGAAGCTACTAAATGGAGTCCTGAACTAGCTGCCGCTTGTGAAGTATGGAAGGAAATCAAATTTGAATTTGATACGATTGATCGCTTGTAATCGAGTGACTTTCGTCTGTTTGGTCCCTTAATCGAAGCGAGCTCGGCCCAATCTTTTCTTTTAAGATTGAGCCGAATACCGAATGGATGGGAATAGAATAATTCGGCTAGAGGAAAGGTATTTGCCTAATATCTAATATTCTAGATTACTCGATGGGGTCAGTGGATCAGTAGATCCAGGCCCGGGGGGGCAAGGGCCTGCAATCTATTCTAGCTCGCATCCAAACTGAGCTAAAGTATGATGGTTTGTATTTGTGTCTATTAAAAGTTAAGTTGTACACGTAACAATATAATATAGAAAAAAGATGAGAAAATGTGTGAAGAAAACAAAGATTCTGAGAAAATGTGTGAAGAAGACAAAGATTCTGAGAAAATGTGTGAAGAAGACAAAGATTCTGAACATATCGACGAAACAAAACCCGTAGAAAACAGATTGAATTCGGAACGTTTTAAACATTTGTGGGTTTTGTGCGAGAATTGTGAGGCCGTTATATATAAAAAATTTTTTTTAGAACAAAAAGGTGTTTGTGAGGAATGCGGGGCAACGCTACAGATCACTAGTTCAGAGCGAATTGAATTATTAATTGATACTGACACTTGGTGTCCTATGGACATAAATTTTTCTAGTACAAATGTTTTAGAAACACAGCATACGACGTTTGACATCAAAGCGGTTCAAAGGCTCTCAACTATGTTGTACATAATAATTGAGAACAAATATTTTGATTTTGAATTTTTTCACAAAGAAAAAAATGGGTTAAAAACATTAGTAGGATACAATATTACTCTTGTTAATATCGTTAAGGTTGTATTAGAAAAGAAATTCATAAAATATCTGAGTTTAGACAAAAAGGAAACTATTAAGATATTACAAAATATTATTGATACAGGTTTGAAAACAGTTCAATTTGTCCTTTTTGAAATACAAAAAAAAATAACACATGAATTAGCGCGACTTGCGCTTTTCTCTCTTTTTTCATATATTTTAACTGATTATGGTGCAGAGATGAATTGTCCCACTAGATGGTTCGTTCCCCTTATATGGTTCATTTTTTTAAAGGTATTTTTTTTAAAAGGCAGATTTGTAGAAGATGTAGAAGATACATCATTTTTTGATGAACTTTTCTATTCATTGTCTTATCAAATTCTATATTTTTATAAATGGGATAAAGATGGTATGTCCCATTTTCTAGATGAAGATGAAATGTGTGTTCTGGAAGATTTTATAAATTATATGACCGATTTGACAGATGCAGCATTAGAAGCAATAGACCACGAGAGCGATATGATTATCGAAGAAATAGCCAGCATGGATCTGCTGGATCTTTTAAAAGATCTTTTTCCTGATGAGGATGATATTTCTATTTCTGGAGATTTGATCGAACAGGTAAACAACATGTATCCGCATCCTTTTTTTGATTTTTTTCCTTCTTATTCTATTCAACCTGTACAAACTTTAATGGATTTGATTGAAAATAACATTTGCACAAATTTGACCTTCCTAATGAAATTCATTAAACAATTAGCCAATTTAAAAGAACAATTAGTATCACAAGATAAGTTCTTGAAAGTAACGGCGGTAAACTTAGTGAAAATAGAACTTGATTTTCCGGAAGAAAAAAGAAAAGCAAGGAAAATAAACAAACTATTTCCTTTTTATCCAGGAAATAATCCAGAGACAAATTACTGTTTATGGCTGCGAAAACATACGGCGATATGTTTGATGGAAAGATATCTGGTTTTCAAAGATTTTAAATATTGGTTTAAATCTCGTTGTTGTGGTTTACTTAAAGGAGAAGAATTCTATCGGTTCGGTTCCGATATTCTAGTAGAATACGTTAAAAAACAAGATCGCTATCAGTGTGATAATAGCATTGATGATATCATATATGATGAAAAAATAGACGATAATATCGTAGAAGATCGCTATAGACGCTATCTCGACGAAGATCCCTATGAGTGTGATAATAGCATTGATCATAATCATATCATACATGATGAGGAATTACACTCTATCGACAAACATCTAATACTCTATTACAAGAAAAATGAAAAAGATTGTGACAGTAATTTACAGTTGTGGAGCCTCAATTACAAGAAAGATTCATGGTCATGCATGAGTACTTTTTTTTCGAATCCTGAACCTGTGAGTGAAGAGGTTAAAATAGTATTTCTAGATTTACTAGAGATAATGAAAGATTTTTCTACAATAACACTAGATAGCAAAGAAAAATTTTGTAAGAAAAACGAAGAAACTTATATAGAGGATATTGAAGATATTGAGGATATTGAAGATACTGAGGATATTGAAGAAGAATATCCTTTAACTTATGCTTCTTTAACTAAAGAAGAAAAAGAGTATGTCGACGCTGGTGTAAAACTAATTAAGAGTACACTTAATCTAGGAAAGGACGAATTTATAGACATAGAAACAGAAGAACAATGTTATGACGATTATAACACTTCCTATCAAAAAGAAACAGGTTTACCCGACGCTATTCAAACAGGCATAGGTCGAATAAATGGAAAAGCTGTCGCACTCGGAGTTATGGATTTTGAGTTCATGGGAGGCAGTATGGGATCGGCAGTGGGTGAGAAAATAACCCGTTTAATACAGTATGCTACTGACCATTTCCTTCCATTAATTCTCGTATGTGCTTCTGGCGGAGCTCGTATGCAAGAAGGAAGTTTTAGCTTAATGCAAATGAATAAGATAGCTGCTGTGTTGCATACACATCAAAAGGAAAAAAGATTGCCATATATTTCAGTTCTTACATCTCCGACAACTGGTGGAGTCACTGCTAGCTTTGGTATGTTAGCTAATGTCACGATTGTCGAGCCAAATGCATACATTGCATTTGCGGGTAAAAGAGTTATTGAACAGACATTAAACCAGATAGTAGATGATGAAGATCAAGTATCTGATTCTTTATTTGATTTTGGAATGTTTGATAGTATGGTTCCACGAGCTCTTTTAAAAAATGTTCTGAGCGAAATAATTGAATTATACATGGAATTAACGAGTTTGCCATACTTATATTGACATGAAGTCTAGCTATGAGCTATAACTATAGCGTAATGATACATCATTATTACACTAAAACCAGGTGATTCTATTCCACTTTTTCCTTCAAAATTCAACAAATCAAATAATAGTAATAGTATGAATTGTATAATAATTAGGCAGAAGGGGGTAATGAGAAATGGGTAGATTTATGGTATTCCTAGTGGTTTACTATGTCGTCAGCAAAATTTTCCGCTAAGTCAGAATTGAATTTCAGGTTCGGATGGAATAGAAGGGAGGCTAATGTTTTAGCCTTCCTTCAGGTCGAACAATATTTATTACATATCTAATAATGACCTGGAGATCATTGAAATAGAACCTTTCCTCTTTGATAGAGGATATTAATAACTTAATAAGAATAGAGATTAATAACTTAATAAGAATAGAGGTAGAATTATACTATTTGCTTAAGGACTATAAACTGCTCCAGTTAAAGTTATATCAAGATGATATAAGGTACCGAGCTCATTTAAATTCAAACCACTAAGCCTTGTTATACAAAAGCTAATAGCAAACATTCTTTCCTTATAGCTAGTAAGGAATCAATTAGAGGAATTGGATTCTACAATGATGGATGATTTTATATTATAAAGTAAGGAAGAAGACGAAGAATAATTTTAGAGAAAAAAAAAATATGTTACCATTATCGATTTTGTTTTCTCTTTTCAATAGAAGTCGGTTACAATATCTTAAAAACATAATTTTCTATGCAACTAGAGTATCATATAGAACTATAGTTTAATTCTATTTATTTGACTATAATAAAGGTGGATACAGGCATTTTTTTTTGTAAATGATAGCAAAGGAGAAATATTTATGTATGAAGTTCAATGTCTAGATTTCGTACTTACAGAGAAAAGTGTTAATCTATTTGAGAAAAATCAATATATTTTAAATGTCGATTCGGGATCAAATAAAACAAAGATCAAAAATTGGATTGAACTTTTCTTCAATGTTAAAGTAATAGGAGTCAATAGTTATCGACCTCCGCAAAAGAAAGAAAAAAGAGGAAATAGAAAACAAAAAATGAAACATAGAATGCATTCTAAACGTATTATTATTACACTAAAACCAGGTGATTCTATTCCACTTTTTCCTTCAAAATGAAACTTATTGGAATTGTCAAACATGAACACCCGTTCGTACAGGACTTTGATTCCGGGCACACGTGATAAATCTCTATCAAATTTTGATGAAAAAGTCCAATCGCATCCACAAAAGAAATTGACTTCTGGCCGGCATCGTTGTGGGAAAGGTCGTAATAACAGTGGAATTATTACCATACGTCATAGAGGAGGAGGTCACAAGCGTCTGTATCGTCAAATTGATTTTCGACGGAGTGAAAAAAACATACTGGGAAAAATTGTAACAATAGAGAGTGACCCTAATAGAAGTGCATATATCTGTCTTGTGCACTATAGAAACGGTAAAAAGACATATATTTTGCATCCGAGAGGGATTATGATTGGAGATACTATTATTTCCGGTGCAAGAGCCCCCATATCAATGGGAAATGCCCTATCTTTGAGTGCGGTTTGAATTATTAATTGTACGTAATCGGAAATAACCGATTGGGTTTACAGCAAAACCTTAAAATCTATCACTGATCCAACTAAAATACTTTGATGGGATCAATCCCAAAGGGAAACTGAGGATAAAAAACAGCGGGTGATTGAGTTCAATAGTTTCTGAATTCATTATTGACTCCAGAGATATGATAATATGGAGAAGACTTAATTGTCTGAAGCAGAAACAACTAAGGTAAAGGAACCCTTGTTCTGAAGAGAAAAACAAGTAACTCACATTTGATTTGATGGTCAAAGGCAGATTCGAAGCTGAACAGTGACAAATAGTTTTTTTATCAAAAAATAAATTGATATTTCAAATGCCTCCTACGTTATCCGGAAGATGCGAAAGCATTAACGTAATTTAATAAAGTCATTCATTCTGAATGCTACATGAAAAAATAACATAAGCCAGATGATGGAATAAAGAAACCTAGGATGTACAGAATAAGGACATAAGAAATGGTAAAGTATGCCCTTCATCTTAAGTCTCTATATAAAATAGATTAATAATAATCATATTCTATTCACATCCAGAAAGCTGTATGCCCTGAGAGAGGCTTGTACAGTTTGGGAAGGGATTTTTACAAATTAAAGATCTACTTCAACCAATATACCTTTAGGCACGACTATACATAATGTCGAAGTACAAGTCGGAAAAGGCGGACAATTAGCTAGAGCAGCGGGTGCTGTGGCAGAATTGATCGCAAAAGAAGGCCGATTGACCACATTAAGATTACCATCTGGAGAGGTTCGTTTAATATCTGAGAACTGCTCAGCAACAATTGGACAAGTAGGCAACGTTAAATGGAAAAATCGAACTTTAAGTAAAGCTGGGTCAAAACGTTGGCTGGGTAAACGTCCTGAAGTAAGAGGAATAGTTATGAATGCTGTAGATCATCCTCATGGGGGTGGTGAAGGAAGAGCTCCAATTGGCAGAAAAAAACCCCTGACCCCTTGGGGCTATAGCGCACTTGGAAGAAAAAGTCGGAAGAGAAATAAATATAGCGATGTTTCAATTCTTCGTCGACGTAAATAGGAATAGTTGTAAATCCATTTTTATTTTCTATCAATAAAAAGAAAGGTAATTAATTAACCATGGCACGTTCACTAAGAAAAAATACTTTTGTATCTAATGATTTGTTAACTAAAATCGATAATCTAAACATGATTAAAGAGAAGAAGATAATAGTAACCTGGTCCCGTAGATCTGCCATTGTACCCGCAATGATTGGTCATACCATTGCTGTTCATAATGGAAAGGTACACTTACCCATTTTTATAACAAATGGTATGATAAACCACAAATTAGGAGAATTTGCACCTACTTCCATCTTCCAGGGACATGCGAAAAAGGATAAAAAATCGAAAAACGAAAAAAAAAAAAAATAAGAGAAAAGCAACAAAAATAAAAAAACACACACAAAAAAGAGAGAGAAACGATAAATAAAAAAGTATCGTTGTAAATAGTATACATTAATTCATTATGGAGGATGAAGATGAAATTGATATTTCAAAATAGGGATTTAGATTTAAATTCAACTATAAAAATACGAGCTGTAGCTAAGCATGTACGTATGTCTTCTAATAAAGCACGTAGAGTAGCCCATTTACTTCGTAATTCTACCTATATACAGGCACTTGCGATACTGACTTTCATGGATTATAGAGCATGTGAGCCTATATTCAAAGTACTTGTTTCTGCAGCCGAAAATGCATGTTCATTTATGGATATACATAAGTGCTATTTAGCTGTCCTTGCGGCTGAAGTGAATGAAGGTCCTACTTTGAAAAGATTTCGACCTAGAGCTCGGGGTCGTGGTTATCCAATACAGAAATCCACTTGTCATATAAGTATTACATTATTTTACGATACATCATTGGATTTCTGTAATTCAACTCACGATTACATAACAGTACGATGAAACATTAAATAGAAACAAAATATTCAAATAGATGGAAGCATAATCGATTTATGCCGCAAATAAATAGACTACTACTTAAAGTACTAAAAAATATGTATGGGAAACAAAATAAATCCACTTGGTTTTAGACTTGGTTTTACTCAAAACCATTATTCCCTTTGGTTTGAAGAAGGGGATTATTCCGAAGATCTACGAGAAGATGAGAGAATATATAATTGCATTGAAAATTATGTAAAATATATCAAAAGTTCTATCAATTCTAGTTATGGAGGAATTACACGTATAGAGATTCTGAAACAGACCGAATTGATTTCGGTAAATATATATATTGCATTTGTCGATTTGTTTATTGAAAAAAAAGCGCCAATAAAAAAAGAAAAAATGAAGGAATTAAGAAAGGAAGTACAAAAAATGCTTGTACAAAGCATGCTTAATTCTGTAAACAGAGAACTTGTCATTTCTATAGAAAAAGTGGATACACCTTATAGAGAACCCAAAATTCTTGCGGAATATATTGCTCTACAACTAAAGGAGAGAGTTGAAATAAGAAAAATAATGAAAAAAGCTATTCAACTAGCTGAAAAGGCAAATGTAGAAGGTGTTAAAATAAAAATTAAAGGGCGTCTTAACGGAATTGAGAGAGCCCGGAAAGAATCGGCTATGAAAGGTAGAGTGCCTTTACAGACCCTTCGAGCTAAAATTGATTATTGTTATTATGCGGTTCAAACCGTCTATGGAGTATTAGGGATAAAAATTTGGATCTTTGTTTAAGATGAGCAATATCTTTCTCTAATCTAACCAATCATAAATCTTAAATTCTATAAGATCAAATAAAAATTATTAAACATCTTGGAGCAGTGCTATGCTTAGTGTGCGACTCGTTGAGATCAAGCTTTTGCTTCTTTTCTAAAATGAATGGAACTCGAAATAAAAACAAATTGGTCTCTAGTACATTTGACTAAGATCCAATAAGCTAGTTATTTTAATATAGATAGTTCTATCAAAGAAACGAAAGACCTTTTCGACACGAAGAGACAAACCTATATCTCTCGTAAAAAGAAAAAGAGTCTTTCGTAATGCAAGAAAAGAAAAAGGGAAGGAGAAAAAGAGAAAATGAAATCTTCTTCCTTACAGTATTGTATGGTTCATAACATAAAGCACCCTCAAAGAGCAGTGTGATAAAGCATAAGAATTATCCTGATTATTTCTATTCAGTTTATTAAAAAGAGCTTCGGATCAATGGAAACTAAGAAAATTGATTCTTATTAATAAATATAAATAAGAACTCCATTGCAGAGGGTATACCTAAGCAGCCATTTAAAAGCTATGGGAACGATGGAACCTGTGACTGCATAAGATCATATAGAAATCTTAATCATTCATTGGATAGGATGGCGAAATAAACCAATAAAGAATCAATTTCATTGGAGTCCAAAAGTAAACCCCAAATAACTTAGAGTTAATATTCGCCTGTAAGATACTTATTGGACATATAGAGGTATTTGTATCCTCATATTATATGAATAACTAATATGTGTAATGAGTCAATACTGATTGATTCCTAGGACCTCACTATTTATGATCCCATAGATTCTTCACAAGGAGCCGGATGAGAAGAAACTTTCATATCCGGTTCTGAAATAGAGATGGAATTCAAATAGTATTATATTATACAACCATCGACTAGAACCCAAAAAGAACGAAATTTCGTCACCAACATAGGGGAAGAATCAAGGGAATATCTTCTCGGGGTAATCGCATTTGTTTTGGTAGATTTGCTCTTCAGGCATTGGAACCTGTTTGGATCACATCTGGGCAGATAGAAGCAGGACGACGAGCAATTACTCGTTATGCCCGTCGCGGCGTAAAAATATGGATACGTATATTTCCTGACAAACCTATTAGAACGAGACCTGCAGAAATACGTATGGGTTCGGGGAAAGCCAAGGGATCTCCGGAATATTGGGTATCCGTCGTCAAACCAGGTCGAATACTTTATGAAATAAGTGGAGTATCAGAGACTATAGCGAGAGCAGCTTTTCAAATCGTTGCATATAAAATGCCTATACATACTAAATTTATTACTAGTTCGCGTAAATAATGCCGAACCAAAGAGATATTTCTGGCAGAAAAAGATCATTTATTTGATCATAAATACCTTTTTTTCTGCCGAGGTAACAATTGGAGGAAAAATGATTCAGTCCCAAACTTACTTGAATGTAGCAGACAACAGTGGAGCCCGAAAATTAATGTGCATTCGAGTACTAGGAGCAGGTAATCGTAACACCGCTAATATTGGCGATATTATCATCGCTGTAATTAAAGAAGCAGCACCTAATATGCCTCTGCAAGAATCAGAAATAGTTAGAGCCGTAGTTATACGTACGTGTAAAGAACTTAAACGTAGCGATGGAATGATAATACGATCTGATGACAATGCAGCAGTTGTCATTGATCAGAAAGGAAATCCAAGAGGAACTCGAGTTTTTGGTTCAGTTACTGAGGAATTGAGAGAATTGAATTTCACCAAAATAATCTCATTGGCTCCTGAAGTACTATAAATACTGATCAATTATGTAAAAGTAATGTCAGGCATATTCCTAAAAAAAGATAAAAGATAAACATGCCTTTATATTTAGTATAATTATTAAGAATTAGTTCGTCATGGGTAACGATACTATTGCTAATCTAATGACTTATATTAGAAATGCTGACATGGTAAAAAAAAAAACAGTTCGAGTGGCAGCTACTATTATTACCGAGAAAATCACAAGGATTCTTCTACGAGAAGGCTTTATAGAGGATGTTAGGAAACATAGAGAAGGTCAAAAATATTTTTTTGTTTTAACTTCAAAATCTAGGGGAAGGACGCAAAGGAGATATATAACCGCTTCAAAGCGTATTAGCAAACCTGGTCTGAGAATCTATTCTAATTATCGAGAAATCCCTAAAGTTTTAGGTGGAATGGGGATTGCAATCCTCTCTACTTCGCAAGGAATAATGACTGATCGAGAAGCTCGACAAAAAAAAATAGGAGGAGAATTATTATGTATTTTTTGGTAACTTGCCTCCAAAACAAAAAGTAAATACCTAAATTGCATTTTTGCCTACAATATTACAATGCTATAAGAAAAGTCATTTACTATTATCAAAAGAAAAATTGAGTGTTCATTGTCAGAAATTTAGCTGACAAAAAAAAGAATTCAATTCTATTCAATGAATATTATTAAGTTAGTAATAGCTGATAAAAGATAAAAAAAGAAGATATTAAGAAAAAAAAAAATGAAACGTCTTTTATTTCAATTGAATTAAATGATTCTTCTCTTTTAGAAATCTAATATCATAGTGAGGTCATAACAAAGTGAATAATATTAGAGGTGAAAAACTAGCAAACAATGAGTACCAAAAAGAATTTTGTCATTATGGATGGCGTAGTTACCATAGCATATCCTAATGCTATGTTTTTAGTCCATTTAGATAATGATATAGATGTTTTAACGGTTATATCGGGTAAAATGAGATGTCGAACAATACGAGTAATACCAGGAGATAGAGTAAGAGTTGAATTACCTGTTTATGATTTAAGCAAAGGACGTATAATATATAGATATCCCGTCAAACGAAAGGATGATGCTACCGATGAGGCCCATTAACAAAAGATTTTAGTATTCAAAAAAGGACCACAAATATGAAAATACGTGCTTCTGTTCGCAAACTTTGCGAAAAGTGCCGCCTAATTCGTAGACGGAAACGCCTTGTTGTAATTTGTTACAATCCGAGGCATAAACAAAAACAGGGATAATTCCCATTATAAGGAATTATAAAAGAAATCAATAAATTTCGGCGTCATATTCATATTATTAGATGTATAATCTATTTTAGAATCATTTTTTTTTACTTCAAAATATCAAAATTGATCAGAAATTATAACAAGAAAAGATTTGTGTTGTGTCAAAAAATACGAAAAAATTTGTGTCAAAAAATACAAGAAAATATGTGCCACGTAGAGCTACAAGAAGATTTTTGCCACGTAAAACTAAACATCGAATACTGAAAGGAGTTATTTGTATTCGAACAAGTTTTCGCAATACCATTGTTACTGTTACAGATACACAAGGGCAAACGGTTTCTTGGTCTTCTGCCGGTTCTTGCGGATTCAAGGGTACAAAAAGACGTTCACCATTTGCTGCTCAGATTGCAACAGAAAATGTTGTTCATACCTTAGTAAATCAAGGTCTTCTGAAAGAAGCAGAAGTTATGCTACGTGGCAACGGTCCGGGGAAAGAACCAGCACTGCGATCTATTTATAAAAGTGGTATAAGAATAAAGAATATTTATGAGGTAACTTCTGTGCCACATAACGGATGTAGACCTCCCAAAAGGAGACGTGTGTAAAAATTGAATAAATTGAAAGAGAAAGAAATGATTAAACCATTTATTAAAATAATATTATGAATCAGAATGAAATATCAGTCTCAATAAAGATACCAGAATTGAAGTGCGTCGAATCCAGAACAGAGAGTAAGCGTTTTCATTATGGTCGTTTCACTTTATCTCCGCTTCGCAAAGGTCAAGCTAATACAATAGGCAGTGCAATAAGAAGAGTTCTACTCGGAGAAGTAGAAGGAACATGTATCACACGTGCTAAATTTAACAATATATCAAACGAATATTCCGCGATAATAGGTATTGAGGAATCAATACATGAAATTTTGATGAATCTAAAAGAAATTGTACTTCGAAGTGATGCGTACGGAATTCGAGAAGGATCTATCCATGTTGTCGGACCAAAAAAAGTAACCGCTGAAGATATCATACTACCACCTTCTGTGAGAGTAATTGATACTACACAACATATAGCTAACATAAACAAATCAATTACCTTAGATATATCATTACAAATTGAAAAAGGCCGCGGATATATTATTCAAAATCCAAATAATTCCAATTATAAGGATGAATTTTTTCCTATAGATGCTGTCTTTGTCCCTGTTCAAAATGTAAATTACAGTATTCACTCCTATTGGAACGAAAATGAGACACAAGAAATTCTATTTCTTGAAATATGGACGAATGGAGGATTAGCTCCTAAAGAAGCACTTGATGAAGCTTCTCGTAATTTAATTGACTTTTTCCTTCCCTTTCTAAATGCAAAGGAAGAGAACAGCGATGGAACAAACAGTCTAAGCGACAATATTACTCCTTCCTTACCTATTTCGCATACATCGACTAATACGAAGAGAATAGTTTTCAATCAAATGTATATTGACCAATTAAACTTCTCTACTAGGATATATAATTGTCTCAAAAAGGCAAATATAAATACAGTATCAGACCTTTTGAATTACAGTGGAAAAGATTTAATGAAAATAAAACATCTTGGGGAACAATCTGTCAAAGAAATATTGGAATTGATACGAAATATTGGAATTGATTCACCGGGGAATCCGGTTTAGACTTATAATTAGAATAGTTCTATTTTTTCTCCCCATTCATGACCCCTTTTTCTAAGTTCTTCCAGAAAGTAAATATGAAAATTCTTTTTTTATTTTATAATAGTAGTAATAAAAAGCATTTTAAAAAAGCATATATCTAGGGAGAGACCATTTATCTTAAAGCAACTACTCCCTAGATATATAAACAAAAGATTTCCCTCCTCCCCTATATTAAGATATTCTAATTTCTATCAAATTGGAAAAGACCTAGAGTTAAAGATTCATCGATAGGTAACGTTGCTCCAATACCTAACCAAAGAGCTACTGCGGTACCGATTAAGAATACTGTTGTAGCTACTGGACGACGAAATGGATTTTGGAATTGATTCACATTCTCCAAGAAAGGAATTGTCAATAGTCCTGCAGGTACTGAAGCCATTAAAAGGACACCTAATAATTTATTAGGTACTGTACGAAGTATTTGAAATACGGGGAAAAAATACCATTCGGGTAATATTTCCAAAGGAGTTGCAAATGGATTTGCCGGTTCACCAATCATTGATGGTTCTAGAACTGCTAAACCTATGGTACATGCAATAGTACCAAAAATAACTACTGGAAAAATATATAAGAGATCATTGGGCCAAGCGGGCTCGCCATAATAATTATGTCCCATGCCTTTAGCTAATTTAGCCCTTAATACAGGATCATTCAAGTCAGGTTTCTTTGTTATTGGGATAAGTAGATTTTTATCAATGAATCTATCCCCCGAAAGAACCGGACATGCCAATTTTGATCATCCGGCTCGAGCAATAGTTGAAATAAAAGAAATAAAAATGATGAAGACGTATCGTTAGAATCAGTATAACTAAGAAGATCTATGGAAAATTCATAATTTTCTTTTTTCGTATGCTCAGTATCCAAGTAAGCTCACAAATTTGATCATGATCAATATGCCTTTTGGATCATCTTATTTCTTGTAATCTGTGTTTATCTAGCACAATGTATTTTGCATACAAGATATTGACTTGTTACTGATCTGGCCTTTTTCCTTCTTTAGATCCCTTCCTTTACTCCGATAATTTACCGTATTGAAACGCAAGGGAAATGCATGCATTTTCATACTATGAAAAGGAAAGGATAAATTTAAGTAATAACATTTTAGTTCTGAAATGTTATTACTATTACCTGGATCTCACGGAGCCTATTTCGGATTCGATCATAGAAATAATTCTCTTATAACACAACAAAGTGTTTGCCTTTTGCCCAGGTTCTAAACCTCTTATTTTTGCAAAGAAAATTGGGACAGAGACACATTTCGATCTGAATCTTTATATGGCAGATCCTATAAATTGATCTGCGCGGCCTAACTAATAGTTCAAGTCACACACTCCCATAATCCATTTTCTCCATTTGAGATCAGTATCTACTTCAATTATTTGTATTAAATATACTTAATAATTGAAAGGAGAAATCCGAGAAACATGTTTTTCGCGGCAATGATCTATTAGAAAAAGAATAGGTTTTCAATACTGATTCAAAATGTAGATTTCCTTTTTATAAAGGACCTGAAATACCTTGTTTGCGGATCATTAGAAAATGCATTAACATAAATACAGCAGTAAGAAGGGGTAATATGAAAGTGTGTAAACTATAAAAACGGGTTAAGGTCGATTGGCCCACACTAGCACTTCCGCGTAATAACTCTACCAAAGGAGTTCCTATTAACGGAATGGCCTCAGGCACACCGGTCACAATTTTGACTGCCCAATAACCAATTTGATCCCAGGGCAAAGAATAACCGGTTACACCGAAAGATACGGTTAATACGGCTAGAATTACACCCGTAACCCAAGTTAATTCGCGAGGTTTTTTGAATCCACCTGTTAAATAAACGCGAAATACATGTAAAATCATCATTAAAACCATCATACTTGCCGACCATCGATGGACCGATCGGATTAGCCAGCCGAAGTTCACTTCAGTCATTATGTATTGAATAGAGGCAAAAGCTTCTAGAACGGTGGGGCGATAGTAAAAAGTCATAGCAAAACCGGTAGCTACTTGTACCAAAAAAGAAGTCAGTGTGATTCCCCCTAAACAATAAAATATATTCACATGAGGAGGAACATATTTACTAGTGATATCATCCGCAATCGCCTGAATCTCAAGACGCTCTTCGAACCAATCGTATACTTTATTGAGATAGGTAAACTCAAGTCCCCCTCTGAAAACCGTATATGAAAATTTCTTTTCATACGGCTTAAACAAGAACACTCAAATAAAATACTTTTTTGTTTTGAACAAAGTACATGGTTTGTAAAAAAAAAAGAAAAAATATTTGATAGATATTTCATTTCTTTGTATGAAGGAAGAGGATTCAGAATAATCCATGATTTCCTTCCCTTCAATAACAAGGAAAAAAAATTTTCATAGTGATTAATGCCCAAATTTCAAGTTGGCTCATTCTTATGCGAACTAAACCGCTATAGGCCTTTTGAACGATCTTTTATCCTATTCGTGATATAATATAAATCACTTAGAGAACAACTAGTATGAACGATCCATAGGAATTATCTTGTCGAGATCTCAACTGAATAGATGAATAAATCTAAACCCCAGATTTTCATTTCACCCCGATGATTTTTCAAATTACTCAAAAGGTTTTATGGGTTATAACCTTTGCATTTCATTGTTACTTACTAAACTAACTAATCAAAATGGAATACTATCTCATTCTTTGGATAGATCTTTCAAATTATTGAGAAGCTTGGTCACGAGGTCTTAAAAACAGGCATAAACCATAGTTCAGATTTTATTGAATTATATACCTCGTGCTCTGGATATTCATTATTACAACAATATCTAACGAGGTAGGAGAACCGTCTTTATTTTATAAAGACAACAGACCCGTTTTCTGTACTAGAATAGAGATCAATTTATAACAAGTCGCACACCCATAATTCCAAAAATCCTTCAATTAAAAGAAATTACACGATCAAACTACCAGAACGTCATAACCTAAAAATAGAAGTTATTTAACATTCTTCTTTTCTTTAGTTCTTTTTTTTTTGAACTCGGGATCCGGGTAGATTTTCTAGTTTTTCTAGACCCAACTAACTGGAATTCCGTCTAATAAAATGGAAGAATTATAAATCTCCAAGATAATAGATAAGAATATTGCGAATAGAGCCATTGCAATGCCCATAAAAGGAGTAGTTCCCCATCCGGGAGCAACTTTACCAGATTCTGTATTAAGTGGTTTTAAATAATTTCCTACAGTAGTTTGTAATGGTCCGGTTCTAGAAGTATCATCAATGGTCTGTGTAGCCATAAAAAAAGAGTATTGGTTGAGATTTCATTAACTTTGTATACTATTATGTACATATATATACATAGGATTATCTATCAATGGAAACTGCAACCTTAGTCGCTATCTCCATATCTTGTTTACTTGTTAGCTTTACCGGTTATGCCCTATACACCGCCTTTGGACAACCTTCTGAACAACTTCGAGATCCTTTTGAAGAGCACGAGGACTAGTTGAAAAAGAATAAAAAAAAAAAGACCTTCCCGATCGGGAAGATCTTTTTTTTTTTATTCTTTTTCTAAGTAAAAGTAAGAAAAAGGATTAGAAAAATAGGAAATTATTTTCCCCCTTTATCGGGAACTTTGGGGGGTTCCCGGAAGAAAATAGCGAAAAAAATGATCCCTAAGGTCGATACCAAAAGGAATGTATAAACCAATGCTTCCATAAATTCGATCGTAGTTTCTAATTAATAGAGATAGCTTTCGTACTAATTACAACATTTTGAAAAAGGTGAAATAAAAAGATTTTCCTGAGATGCAAATTCTCAATATTGCATTAACAAGCGGAGCAATACCATATTATACCACTTGTCTTTTAGTAGTTGGATCTCCCAATTTTTGGAATGCCCCAAATTCTACTTGAGCATCCAAATCCGGATCAATACCGGCAAAAACATCTCTGAATAGAGTTCTAGCACCATGCCAAATATGTCCAAAAAAGAAAAGAAGGGCAAATGTAGCATGCCCAAAAGTAAACCAACCCCTTGGACTACTCCGAAAAACACCATCCGATTTCAAAGTAGCACGATCTAATTCAAAAATTTCACCTAATTGTGCACGTCTAGCATATTTTTTGACTATAGCAGGATCACCAAAACTAACTCCATCAAGTTCACCACCATAGAATTCAACAGTTACACCTACTTGTTCAACACTATACTTGGATTCTGCTCTCCTAAAAGGGACATCGGCTTTCACAATTCCTTCTTCATCTACTAGAACGACTGGAAATGTTTCGAAAAAGGTAGGCATACGACGTACAAAAAGCTCATGTCCCTTTTTATCTTTGAAAATAGGGTGTCCTAACCAACCAACAGCAATTCCATCTCCATTGTCCATTGCACCCGCCCTGAATAGCCCTCCTTTAGCTGGATTATTCCCAATGTAATCATAAAAAGCAAGTTTTTCAGGAATTTTTGACCAAGCTTCCGATAGACTTAGATTTTCAGCCAGACCGGCACGAACCCGTCGATCTATTTCTTGTTGGAAGTATCCCTGATCCCACTGGTAACGAGTAGGACCAAATAATTCGATCGGAGTGGTTGCGGAACCATACCACATTGTTCCGGCCACAATGAAAGCTGCAAAAAACACAGCAGCAATACTACTGGAGAGGACAGTTTCAATATTCCCCATACGTAGTCCTTTGTATAAACGTTGGGGAGGGCGAACACTGAGATGGAATAGACCTGCTAATATACCCAATATACCTGCTGCAATATGATGAGAAGCTATTCCTCCCGGAACAAAAGGATCAAAACCTTCAGCTCCCCATGCCGGATTTACAGGTTGTATTTTCCCAGTTAGTCCATAAGGATCAGACACCCATATTCCAGGGCCATACAAACCCGTTACATGAAATGCTCCGAATCCGAAACAAGCTGCTCCTGAGAGGAATAAATGAATTCCAAAAATCTTAGGCAAATCTAAAGAAGGTTTTCCTGTACGGGAATCACAAAATACGTCTAGATCCCAATATACCCAATGCCAGATAGCTGCTAAAAAGCACAAGCCAGAAAACACAATATGTGCCCCGGCCACACCTTCATAACTCCAAATACCTGGATTAGATATAGTTTCTCCAGTTATACTCCATCCACCCCATGAATCCTTTATTCCCAAACGAGTCATAAAAGGTATAACGAACATACCTTGTCTCCACATTGGATCAAGAATAGGATCGGATGGATCGAAAACTGCTAATTCGTAAAGAGCCATAGAACCGGCCCATCCAGAAACTAGAGCTGTATGCATTATATGCACAGCGATTAACCGGCCAGGATCATTCAACACGACGGTATGGACACGATACCAAGGCAAACCCATGAAAATACCCCTTTATAAGAAAAAATACATACTATGTAACTTTCTCGCATTAGAGACAGATTATGCTATGAAATTAGACCTTTGTCTCAAAGGTGAACATCTATCTATTTAATAAAAATAAAATAAAATAAAAGAGTTTTAAAAGATAGAATTGAGAAGCGGATCTATTTTATCATTTATAGCTACCAATATACAATGTGGTAATTGGTCCCATTTGTTTTATATCTTACAAAGTAAAGTAATAAATTACTTTCAAAAAGTAGGTATTTTACGAAGAAAGACACGTCCGCTTATTTGGTCCTATTACTCATTTGATCTTATAATTCTTTGTAATAGATAAAAAAAAATACTTAATATACTTTTGATATGATAATCCACAACTTCCCCTCTCTCTTAGTACCTTTGGTGGGCTTGTTTTTTCCAGCAGTTACAATGCTTTTTCTTTACTTTTATATTCAAAATGACGAAATTTTATGAATGAATATGATCAATCAAGACAGATATGTGATATTTGAAATCTTTTTTATTATTAATAGATCTATTCATATATGATAAATAACAAAAATATGGAATGTATATGGTATCATATGTATGAGACATATTAGATCCGTGTGTGAATTTCTTACTTCTACTTCAAAATATGCTTATATAATACATTTGAATAGAGAGATTTATTATTGATTGTGAAATGCTTATATGTATATGGCTAGTTTATGAATATAGCCAATTTATGAGAGTGACTTCTGGATGGGAGTCTTGTTCAATCCCTCAAATTAAAATAGGACGTAATTTGTTATGAATCGTCGATCCAAATGGCTCTGGATAGAGCTCATAAAAGGCTCTAGAAAAATAAGCAATTTTTTTTTTGCTTGTCTCCTGCTTTTGGGTTCACTAGGATTTTTTGTGGTCGGAATTTCAAGTTACCTTGGTAGGAACTTGATACCCTTATTGTCATCTCAGCAAATACTTTTTGTTCCACAAGGAATTGTGATGTGTTTTTATGGGATTGCAGGTCTGTTCATTAGCTCTTATTTGTGGTGCACTATTTTATGCAATGTGGGTAGTGGTTATAATAAGTTTGATGAAAAAGAAGGAGTTGTATGCCTTTTTCGCTGGGGATTTCCCGGAAGAAATCGTCGTATTTTCCTCCGATTTCTTATGAAGGATATTCAGGCGATTAAAATGGAAGTTCAAGAAGGTATATTTTCTCGTCGTGTTATTTATATGGAAATAAAGGGCCAACAAGACATCCCCTTAACTCGTACTGAAGAAAATTTGACCTTGCGCGAAATGGAACAAAAAGCTGCCGAATTAGCCCGTTTTTTGCGCGTATCCATTGAAGGATTTTGAAATAAGGAGGAAAGACCATATTTATGTTCCACCAACACAAACTGTTACTTATGGAGCCATACTATTTTTTGGCAGTTAGCAAAAACTCCACTCCATATTATTCTTTATCTATTAGAAAGGGACAAAAGGTTTTAATAAACACGGATATAACATCTCAAAAGAATACAATGAAGTAAATGACTATAGTTTTTACACCTTTTTTTACATATGCGCTCGAATAAATCAATTTCCTATATGTATCAAACAAAATTGGTATTATTAGACTTAAACTTTCATATTAGACTTAAACTTTCATTTCTTTTATTTGCCAATTGAAGCGATTCTTCGGGTCAAGAATTCAAAATGAAATTAGTCCAGATCCAAATGATTTTCAAGGATTTATTTATCCTTTCTTTTTTACTCTACTTCTCACTCGGAACAAACCATCCCTCATCCGACCGAAAGATCTCTCGAGGTCGAATAATTGAATTATAATTATGCAAAAATTCTATGGATCTCATACCTCGTTCTATAATTCGTACTTTGTTCAGATTTTGGGCAGAGCTAACGAGCCAATCGAGTTCGTTAACGATTCACGAATTGGAAGTTGCCAAATATAAAGCATTAGCTTCTTTACAATATCTTACATGTTTAATAGTATTGCCTTGGGGAATTTCAATTTCATTACAGAACGGTTTAGAACCTTGGGTTACAAATTGGTGGAATACTGGTCAATCAAAAAAAATTTTTGATTATTTACAAGAAGAAGACACTATAAAAAAGTTTGAAAAAATAGAGGAACTCTTCCTGTTAGAAATAATGATGGAAGATTCTTCGGAAACGCATTCGCAAGATATTCGTGTAGAAATGCAGAAAAAAATGATCCAATTAGTGGAAATATATAATCAAGATTGTATCCAAATCATCTCACATCTAATAGCAAATCTAATAGGTTTGGTTTTTTTAAGTGTTTGTCTCATTCTGGGTAAGAAGAAACTTGGCATTCTCAATTCTTGGATCCAAGAAGTCTTCTACAGCCTAAGCGATACAATGAAAGCCTTTTCTATTCTTTTAGCAACCGATCTATGTATTGGGTTTCACTCGCCCCATGGTTGGGAATTGATAATCAATTGGATCTTCGAAAATTATGGATTTGCCCATAACGAACGAATAATATCTGGTCTTGTTTCAACTTTTCCAGTCATCTTAGACACAATTTTCAAATATTGGGTTTTCCGTCGTTTGAATAGTACATCTCCTTCACTTGTAGTAATTTATCACTCGATGAATGAATAACAAATGGTTTCTCACCCGGGCAATACTTCTTATTTTTTAGCTTTAGGTTTAATATAGTAGCAGAATTGCAAGCAGGTAACTATCATAGTTACCTACTACCATTTAATTTGAAATAAAAGAATTGTAACAAAAAATTGAACCATGCAAAATAGAAAAACTTATGATGACTGGATAAAAAAGTTGATAGCTCAATCAATTTCCGCCTTAATATTGATAGATATAATGACTCGTACATCTATTGCAAATGCATATCCCATTTTTGCACAGCAAGGTTACGAAAATCCTCGAGAAGCAACTGGGCGTATTGTATGTGCCAATTGTCATTTGGCTAAAAAACCTGTGGAGATTGAAGTTCCACAGTCCGTGCTTCCTGATACCGTTTTTGAAGCAGTTGTAAAAATACCTTATGATAAGCAAATAAAACAAGTTCTTGCTAATGGCAAGAAAGGAACTTTAAATGTAGGAGCTGTTCTTATTTTACCCGAAGGTTTCGAATTAGCTCCTCCGGATCGTATTTCTCCTGAGATTAAGGAAAAAATAGGTGATCTTTATTTTCAGAACTATCGTCCCAATCAAAAAAATATTCTAATAATAGGACCTATTCCTGGTCAAAAATATGGTGAAATTGTGTTTCCCATCCTCTCACCAAATCCCGCTACTAATAAAACAGCTCACTTCCTCAAATATCCCATATATGTAGGTGGTAATAGAGGAAGAGGACAAATTTATCCCGATGGGAGCAAAAGCAACAATACAGTGTACAACGCTTCAGCAACCGGTAAAATAAGTAAAATTGCACGTAAAGAAAAAGGTGGATATCAAATAACTATTGATAATCCATCAGACGGTCGACAAGTGGTAGACTTTGTACCTCCGGGACCGGAACTTCTTGTTTCAGAAGGCGAATTCATCAAGGCGGATCAGTCGTTAACGAATAACCCTAATGTAGGTGGATTTGGTCAGGAAAATGCAGAAATAGTACTTCAAGATCCTTTACGTGTTCAAGGTCTTTTATTATTCTTAGCATCTGTCGTTTTAGCACAGATATTTCTGGTTCTTAAAAAGAAACAATTTGAGAAAGTTCAATTGGTCGAAATGAATTTTTAGGCGCATAAAAGATTTGAATCTCTATCTTATGAATGATTAATGCAATTAATGTATAAGAAATGAAAATGGCAACAATATAAGTAATACTTCTTCAGAATCCTTCATTTTCCCCTTCCCTCTGTTCGAATATATTGTGAAAGACGAGGAGATATTAAGATATTAAAGAAATATTTGCCTATTTTAATAATGAGTGATTCCGGAACAAACTTGGAGTTTTGGAGTTAATTCCCTAATTATGAATATTCATATACATGTTATCTTTTCTCACCTTCATTTATCATATTCAAAAACAAATAAACAAATAGAAGAAAGGAGAGAATTTAGTAATCTTGGCTTGCTATTTTCGCTTATTTTATAACTTATAAAAAAAATAAAAAAGTAAAGATAAAATCTTACCCTTCTTTGTGTTCAAAGAAAGGTAAGATCTTATCTTTATTTTTTAAGTTTTCACTTTTCTATATCTTTTTTATCTTATCTCTTTCTTTTCAGAGTTTTGCTTCAATTTTGTATAGTATTCCTTACATTGTCTATCTCTTATCATAGTATAAGGCAGTTTTTTCGCTACAAGGAGGAACCTAAGCCGGAGTAAGAACCGTAAAAAAAAAAACCTATTAAAACAATAACGAGAATACCAGCTAAAATACCTATCAACCAAAGAGGGATCCTTCCGCCCATTTTTATTATTTCCTTTCACATTTTAAAAAAGTATTCATGAGGCATAAATAAAATAATACATAGAAATATTAGATCTCACCAAATTCAATTGGGTAAGAAAAAAGATTATTAACTGTTCCTAATTGAAAAAGTAATTAGAGAATAGAACAGCAAGTACAAAAATAAGTAACAACCCCCAATAGAGGCTAGTACGATTCAATTCAACATTTTGTTCATTTGGGTTTGATTGTGTCATAAATAGCTCCGTGATTTAGTTTATAATAAAGTTTATCGCTGTATGAACTGCATTGCTGATATTGATCCCAAGAAAAAAACCGTAGGTACAGCTAGCCCGTGAACGGCCAACCATCTAACTGTAAAAATTGGATAGCTTCTATCTATAGTCATTAATACCTCCTAAAAAGATCGAGATCTAGTAAATTCATCGAGTTGCTCTAATGAATCGAAACGGCCAGTTACTAATGGAACCTCTTGTCGGCTTTCTGTGAAATACTCATTTGGCCGAGGACTCCCGAATACATCATAAGCTAAACCCGTACTGACAAATAACCAACCCGCAATGAATAGAGAAGGTATAGTAATGCTATGGATAACCCAGTATCGAATACTAGTAATAATGTCAGCAAAAGCGCGTTCCCCCGTATTCCCAGACATGCTAAGCTCCCTATATTATTCTAAAATCAAGGGTAAATTGATCCCATGAAAGAAAGAGATCAGGAAATGGAAAACTACTGATATTTTCTACAATCCTTGCTTGATTGTCAATATGATACCAAGGGTATATTTGAAGTATACTAAGTATAGCTAGCCTGCTTCTAACATAGCAATATAATTTTCACTTTAATATAGAAAAGGAGTAGGATCATTAATAAAATTACTACACAATTGGTATTTATTATTTATAGGTGGGGGATTTCATTTTTTACTTTGTTTTATAACAGAATATCTTTTTTTTGTATATTCCCTCTATGTTTGTTGATAACATCATTATAAGATATTCAATGCTAACTTTGTATCTATTTATTGAAACCCTTTTTTCTACTCAGAAAGAATAAATTGAGGTAATTGCCTGACAAAAATACGTATCAATCATTGGTTTTTTTTATTCATTTCTTCCATGCTTACTATAATTAGTTATTTTGGTTTTTTATTAGTTTTGCTTATTTTCACCTCAGTCTTATTCATTGGGTTAAGCAGTATAGAACTTATTTGAAATAGAAAATAACCTCAACCTCAATAGGAATTGAGATTCCAAGTCAATTTGAGGTACTATGTAGATTAGCTATTAATCCTTACCTATTCTCTTTTAATAAAAAAAAAATATGATTGAAGTTTTGTTATCCGGAATTGTGTTAGGTCTAATTCCTATAACTTTGGCTGGATTATTTGTAACTGCATATTTACAGTACCGACGCGGCGATAAATTGGATATTTGATTTAGGACCATATTATGAACGGGTCTCCTACTGATTCTGAGGGATCAGATTCCATTAGCTTTTTCAGTCTAAGTGACAAGAAGATCGATCAGAAAAAAGAAGATCACGCTCTGTAGGATTTGAACCTACGACATCAGGTTTTGGAGACCTGCGTTCTACCAAACTGAACTAAGAGCGCTTTTTGTTCTTTTTTCTTGAAAGAAAAGATTATTTCCATGTTTCATTGAATTAAACAACTATCACTCGACTTTTTACTTTTTTGATGAAAGATTTAGGATAAAAAAGGGTAGGGATGACAGGATTTGAACCTGCGACATTTTGTACCCAAAACAAACGCGCTACCAAACTGCGCTACATCCCTTTTAATCGTGAGTATTTTTTATTCGATTCGATATTTTATATTAAAATAATTCAATTTTGTTTTCCACATTTATCTACCTTCGCACGTGAATAGACTGTCTATACGGAAGATATAATTTATAGGATGTCTATTTATTGACAGTACTTGATTACTTACTACTACATAGTTATTAGTATCATATTGTAAAATAAAAAAAAAAGGAATTTGTGCCAAATGCAAATATCTGTTTGCAGATAGTCGTAAACTACGGATGTAGTTGACCATATGATATATCTATCATTCTTGAGAAGGAGAACTTACGAACAATGCAAGATATAAAAACATATCTTTCCACAGCGCCTGTGTTAGCTACTTTATGCTTGATATTTTTATCCGGTTTATTAATTGAGATAAACCGTTTTTTCCCAGATGCTCTGACTTTTTCCTTTTTTTGACTTTCATTTTTTGTTTTTTTTTTGCTTTTCTGCGAACCCGAAATAAAAAATGATGTTAGATTCATTTCCTTTTCTTCTTGGATCAATAAAATTAGGATTAAGATAAAAAGAAAAATATAGATCCAAAAGTTCCTAAAATAGTAAACTACTTGAAAATCTTAATTAAAGATTTTATTACTTAATTCATTCTCGTAATAAAATCTTTAATCATTTTTAAAGACAACTTTTATCCCTTTCTCTTTCTTCTCTTTTTTTTTTCAAATTGAAAAGAAGTAGATACAATACCAAAAGTAAGTTATATGGCCAAGGGTGGAAATGTAAGAATAACGATTACTTTAGAATGTACTAGTTGTACTCAAGACAGTGTTGAAAAAAAATCAAAGGGTATTTCCAGATATACGACTCGAAAAAATCGCCGCAATACTCCTGATCGATTGGAATTAAATAAATTTTGTCCTTCTTGTCACAAGCATACCATTCATGGAGAAATAAAAAAATAGATTCAATCTAACATTTCTGCCCAATATATATATATTGAAGATATTTATCTTTTATCTTTTGTATATAATAAAAACAAAATATGTCACTGTCAATATTTCTTTTCGAAATATTTTGAAACAAAATAAATAGTATTTGAAAGGTTCATAAAACAAATTATGAATAAAATGAAGCCATCTTTTCGGAATACATATAAACCATATTTTAAAAATAGATCTAATAAGTTTAAAAATAGATCTAATAAGTTTAGAAATAGATATAAATTAAGAAGTAGATCTAAATTGAGAAGTAGATCTAAGTTTAGAAATAGATCTAAGTCATCTTTTCGAAATGCATCTAGGCGATTTTCTCTAAATCGGCATTCTTTTCGAAAACGTTTATCGCCAATTCAGCCTGGAGAGCAAATGGATTATAAAAATATTAGCTTAATCAATCGATTTATTAGTGATCAAGGAAAAATATTATCTCGTCGAAGGAATCGATTAACGTTGAAAAAACAACGTTTAATAGCTAGAGCTATTAAACAAGCTCGTATTCTATCTTTGATACCCTTTCTTTCTTTCAATTCAAAAGTAATTAGAGCTTAAGACTCCTCCATTTAATTCGAGCTGGGATATCTAACAAAGATAGTGCAGATTTTTTTCTATTTCTAGAAAAAAATAGAATAATTACCCAAGTCATTCCGAATTCATTTTCGTACTGTCTTTAGTTTCCCGGAAAATTTCCCCGGGAGATTGGGTGTTACTATTTCATAATACAGGAATCTTTTTTAGCATCATAGAAAAGCAATTATTATTTAATACAGCTATTTGTGCAAGTGTTCTACGATTTGTAAGCAACTGCCTTTTGTATAAAAATTGTATAAACTTATTATAGGAGAATCCATTAGCACGGGATGCTGCATTAATCCGAGTAATCCACAAACGACGAAAATCTCTCTTCCGCTTAATTCTATCTCGATGAGCGGAAACTAAAGCTCTCATTTTCTGTTGGTTAGCAGTCCTAAAAAGTTTTGAATGGGCTCCCCGAGAGCCTGATACAAATGCAAGAATCTTTTTTCGACGTTTTTTTGCGATATGCCCACGTTTAACTCTGGTCATTGAAGTTGATTCTTCATAGATGACTAATCTCTTTTTTGATCAATCATTTTTCTTTTAAGTAATATAAAACTGATTTTTCTAATGTATAAAATATACGACTCCAATGGCTTTTGCTACTCTAACCTTCCCAACCATAATTCCTTTCAGTTAGGCACCTTCCAAGTAGGCAGGGGATTGGACCTTGCATTTAAGTAATCATTTAAGTAATCAAAATAATAAATATACAATATATGTTATTATTATTTTCTTTTTCTCTTATGGATTTCTTCGTTTCTATGGTTATTTCTCTAACGGTAAGGTTCTCTCTATACGCCGGAGCCCTAAGATATGAGATGAGTATTTGGTAACTTGTATATTTTACCATCTCTAGCTCTACTCTTCCCCCCCGAATTATAAAGACTCTAAAGATTTATAGATACAGTAACGACATCTATTTGTGAGAGTTCGCAAGATAGCTGACCTTTTGTCCGTTCTCGCAGCAATATAAACATAATCTTTATGTTCTTTAAAATTACTTTTTTTCCTCGCTCAATGGATTGATGACCATTCGCTACCAATGAGGAAGTGCTTTTCATCCTACGTAAAGGTGATTGGATTTGCATCAATTTAAACCATAAATTTCATTTTCCCCGGTATAAGGAAACTGATAGATCTTTACTTTTTCACAGAAGAAAACTATTGTTCTCCGTTTCAGCTTCTGATCCAAACGAGTCGCACATACACCCTAGCGCATACTCCCTTCCGTTGAGGACATCCTCGAAGAGCAGGAGATTTTTTTCTTTTTCTTATCGGCTGTCTCGCATTTCTAGTTAGTTGTTGAATAGTCGGCACTTTAATTCTATTTAGCGTTACCGGTTTAGACTCTATCTAAACCATTATTACTTCCGTATTGGATTCATACATTAGTATGTTTATTAGTCATCATGCTTTATTATGACATTAAGTTTTTCTTATGTAGAATTGTACAGGTTATTTGTAATACCATTAACCTAATAATGGTATACCATTAGAAACAACGAATAGAGTGGTCATCGGTCATATAAGATATGAATCTCTCAAACAAACTCAAAATTGTTCTTCTGTTGCAATCTAAGCAGCAAATGATCAACGTCTTTTTCTTAAAAAAAAAAATGCGAAAGCACCAGAAAAAGACCCATAAATATTGATTTTTTAGTTTCAAAATAGATGATAAAAGCGACTCAAGATATCAAGATTCTTTAAAAGAGCTTTTTCGGTAAGAAGAATGGGATGATAGCAACGGGACCAATCCCGGACCTACCGACAGAACTCATAATGGAAAAAAACCAAGGGTTTTTATTCTTTTCTTAGCAGATGAAGAAGATCTCGAAAATAATACTATATTGTCCAATCCCAAAAAAAGAATATGAGATTGGACAGCTTTTTTTTTTTCGCTTTAATAATAAAAAATTGAATAAATAGATTTGTCTATTTATTCAATACAAATAGACAAATTAATAATAATGAAGAATATGTAAAGATTTTTCTATTTTATTTAATAATAGAGAAGAGAGTAGACAAAAAAAATCATGAAGGATGTATTATACTATAATACCTAAGTAGTATTATTTGTATAATACCCATACAGCTTCTTATTTGCTTCGGAAGAAGAAGATGATATGTAGGTAGTATAATTTGTATAATACCTATACAGCTTCTTATTTCTTCGGAAGAAGAAGATGATATGTAGCTTTTTTGATGTATGTAAATAAGTAAGTAAATAAGTAAGTAAGTAAGTATGTAAGTATGTAAGATAAGTATGTAAGTAAGTATGTAATGAGCTTGAGTTTAACGAACATTCCAAAAGTTCCATATCTGGGGGACGTTCCATATCTGGGGGACGGGAAAGGAAAAGAAGGACAAGAAGGACGAGAAGGAGAAGAAGGAGAAGAAGGAGAAGAAGGAGAAGAAGGAGAAGAAGGAGAAGAAGAAGAAGAAGGAGAAGAAGGAGAAGAAGGAGAAGAAGGAGAAGACTATCAAAACCAAGAAGAATACCAAAACCAAGAAGATTACCAAAACGAAGAAGACTACCAAAACCAAGAAGATTACCAAAACGAAGAAGACTACCAAAACCAAGAAGAATACCAAAACCAAGAAGAATATCGAAACCCAGAAGAAAATCCAAACCCAGAAGAAAACCCAAACCCAGAAGAAAACCCAAACCCAGAAGAAAAAAAACCAGAAGAAGAAAACCTCCAAGAACAGGAAATGTGGGTGGAACTATATTACAGACTCTTTTTTGGAAGATACCTTTTTTTAGGTAGAGCGCTAGAAAAACAACCTGCTGACCAAATAATGAAATGCATGATTTATTTAAATCAAGAAGATCAAACAAAAGACTTCATGTTTTTTATTTCCTGTCGAGGTGGAGGAATGCTACAGGGAGTAGCTGTTTATGATGTTATGCAATTCGTAACAGGGGATGTATTTACAGCAGGCTTCGGGTTAAATGCTTCAATGGGAGCTTTCCTTCTACACGGAGGGGCGCTTACTAAACGAGTATTAAGCGAAAACGGTCGTATGATGATTCATCAACCTCATATGTCTCCTTATGATCGTCGTCGCCACGACGAATCCGGCTCCGATGCAGAGTTTATGGGCCTATTGCGGACTTATATTTTGGAAACTTATATAAGAAGGACAAGGCAAGAACCCGAACTAATTGAAAGTCTCTTAGAAAGAGATATTTTTCTGGAACCAGGGGACGCAAGAGATGTTTGTCTTATCGATGAAATAGGCGGAGAAGGACTGGGACTGTTTTTTCCAAATCTATGGTCTTTTGATAACAAGGATAATGACCATCAAAAGGGTTCTGACAATGATGATATCTATCATCATGACAATAATGATATCTATAATCATATCTATCAAATTGGTCAGGACAATGATTCTAGTGAGGATGACGATGAAATTGGTCATGATGATGACTATGAAATTGGTCATGATGATGACCATGAAATTGGTCATGGTAAAGACCCCAAGGATAGTGAGTATCCTACTAGGCCTTCCTGGCCTGAGCAGCCTTTATCTCCTCAAAAGTTAGTTATGGGTTTCGGAGCAGAAGGATTTGAACCTACGACGTCCACCATCCCCAAGTGGCACGCTACCAAACTGCGTCATACTCCGTTATAATGACCAACATTGAACGTGGGATATTGAATAGGAACAACTAGGCTATTTTTGTATTTGTATTAGCAGAGCAGCCTCGCAAACAGGATAGTCGAATTATAGGTCAGATAGAATATATTAGATATATGAGAAAAAAGCCGCCATGGTGAAATTGGTAGACACGCTGTTCTTAGGCAGCAGCGCTAGAGCATCTCGGTTCGAATCCGAGTGGCGGCATTATTGTTAATAAGATACTATAGGTTAGTATCCCTTCCATATCTAATATCTCTAGATATCTATTATATATGGAGTACCTATATAGTAAATGACTATCATTGTTCGATCTATGTCAATATGATTTATTACATATCAATCGATTTGATCTTTTTCTTACGAAACGAATCCTATATTAAAAAATAAATGGGTTTATTATGATATTTATAACTCTCGAACATATATCAGCTCATGTCTCTTTTTCTCTTACTTTTGTGATTACTCTTATTTATTGGGGAACCTTAATTTATAGAAGTGAAAAACTCAGTAATTCAGGAGGAAAGGGCATGATAGTGACGTGTATTTGTATAACGGGAGTATTAGTTTCCCGTTCGCTCTATTCGGGGCATTTACCGTTAAGTAATTTGTATGAGTCATTCATGTTCCTTTCATGGACTTCCTCCATGATTCATATAGTTATACAACTACGGGGCCAGTATGCTTGGTGGTTAGGTGCAATCACCGCGCCAAGTGCTATGTTAACTCATGGTTTTGCTACTTTAGGTCTTCCGGATAAAATGCAAGAATCTGCAATGTTAGTACCTGCTTTACAATCTCATTGGTTAATGATGCATGTAAGTATGATATTGCTCAGTTATGCAACTCTTTTATGTGGATCCCTATCATCCATATCTTTATTGGTCATTGCGTCCCAAATAAATCAAAAGATTTTGAATCAAAAGATTTTTCTTAATGTGAAAAATTCTTTTTTCTTCAATTGGTATTCACGCGACCAAGAAAAAAAAGAATTGAAACAGACTTTTTACCTTTCACTTAGAAATTATCGTAAATGGGTCTTTACTAACCAATTAGATCAATTCAGTTATCGTACTATTGGTCTAGGATTTTCTCTTTTAACTATAGGTATACTTTCCGGGGCAGTATGGGCCAACGAAGCATGGGGATCTTATTGGAGCTGGGATCCAAAAGAAACTTGGGCATTAATAACTTGGATTCTATTTGCAATATATTTACATACTAGAATAAACAGGGGTTGGAAAGGACAAAAACCGGCGATTGTTGCTTCTCTAGGATTTATTCTAGTTTGGACATGTTATTTGGGCGTTGATTTATTGGGAATAGGCTTACATAGCTATGGCTGGTTGCTTTAGTAAGTTACTAAAGCAACCAGCCATATAACTGATTTTTACCTTCTCCTCCAAAATTTAACGATGAAAACAAACGTATTATAATAGCTATATATCGAAAGACATTTTTGAACAAAAGAAACAGGCCTCGAGTTTTGGATTTTATTCCAACGGTTTTGGATTTTATTCCAACGACTTAAACGTCTAGGTTCCTCTAGTCTAGGTTTTTCTAGACTACGTTTTTCTAGCTTATTTTCTAGTCCGTCTATTATATCTCTCAGGAAGTGTAGAAATTTGACGAGTTTCACTCTAATTTCATTTAGAAGGTTTCTAATTTCATTTCTATTTCTAATTTCATTTAGAAGGTTTCTAATTTCATTTAAAAGGTTTCTAATTTCATTTAAAAGGTTTCTAATTTCATTTCTATTTCTAATTTCATTTAGAAGGTTTCTAATTTCATTTAGAAGGTTTCTAATTTCATTTAGAAGGTTTCTAATTTCATTTCTATTTCTAATTTCAATTATAAGGTTTCTAATTTCTCTTAGAAGGTTTCTAAGAAACCTTCTAAAGGTGATTTTAAAGTTATCGATGAGCGGATCTATCCATTCTATCAGAATCTTTTTAAGCGCATTTAGAAATCTTTTCAATTGAAGTTTAAGTTTAGAGAAAAGTTTTCTCATCGATTTGATAATAAAATCTTTAAGCGAACTTATCCGTTTGATAAGAAAAGCTCTAAGCTGAGACAAAAGTGAACTTATCCATTCCATAATAGAATCTCTAAGCTTGGACAAAAGTGGACCTATCCATTCCCTAATAGAATCTATAAGCTCACTTATTATTTTTCTGAGCTTCGTAAGAAGCTCATTGTACGGGGAGGGGTCAGAAGGAAGGGACGAACTTATGCTGCAAAAAGAGTCTTCTTTTTTATGTTTTACTTCATTTAGAGCTTCCTTATGTCCAGCAACCGGCGACTGTTTCGTACCCAATAAACTTTTGGCATGATTTCCAAATTTTTGAACAGTCTCTCTTATCGAAATAAAACTGTGCTTTAGCTTTAGAAAATACAAATTATTTGTAATATGTTCCCAATGATCTATTTTAGGATACATGCGTACCCTCAACATAGCAGATCGACTACCATTATTGGTATTCCACCAAAATCTATTCATGCAAATAAGATCTTCTAATCGATAACGAGGCCAAAGAAAACGTCTTATCTTTTGCCTTGTATCTACGATCAGATGTTCGTTTTTTTTCATTAGACCTCGGTCATCTTGACTACTGTATCTTACACTCTCATCCAAATGGTTTTCCAGATTCAAAAGATTCAAAATTCGAAATTCTCTGCGACGTCTTGGAAGAAAAAGATCTTCGAAAATGAAAGAACTTGAAATTTTCTCATTTATTCGTCGTCGAGGAGATCTATCAAAAAGATTGACATTTATCTTTTTCTTCTTTAGTTTGAATAAAAGACTTGCAATTTTATATACAAAGAATCGGTCATTAAAGTACCCCGGTACAAGTGGCATAGATCTTCGGGCTGCCTCGCAAAAAACTCTGCGTATATCATTATGTTTCGGGAAGATACTTTTGAGATACAATACAGTGTCCAATAATTCGAAGTCAAGATCTCCGTTTTCGGCATATGGAAAAACTACATTGGCTACCTCAGTTTCGCCGCCTAATTTTTTCCTATTAAAAAAACGAGCCGCATTTCTGAACTTGGTAACCCAAGGAGTTAGTGGTAGTTTTTCGAGCTCGTATTTCATTCCCCAAGTATAAATATTTGTTGCCATTTCCCGATAGGCTAATCTGTCTTTTTCTAATTCCACTCTTTCTTTTCCCTCAAGTTTCATCTCTTCTTTTAACTGTTCCTCCCTTTCAAGGCGTTTTGCCTCCCGTTGCAAGCGTCTCTGTTGTTTCAGATATTCAGTTTTGGCAGTTTTGAAATCTATCTCTTGTTCATCGGCTTTCTTGGGTTTGGTCTTGGTTTCGGAGCGTTCGTTGTATTTCTCATCGTCTCCTCTTTGGTATTTCTCATCCAATTTTGATTTAACTCGGTCCCATGCTTTCTTATCACCCTGTGACGCTTTCTTAGCATCTTGTCTCAAAATAATTTCCTTTATTGCCAGTCGGACTTCTTCTTTTTCCATATTGATTTTATCAATATTGAGTTTTGGATAATAAATATTACAGAAGTCTCGAACTAGAAAATCTTTGAAATTTTTTTTTTGTCTTTTTGAAGATTTACGTTTCCGATTTAATTCCGCCAATTTACGTTTCCTCTCTTCTCTTTTCTGCTCTTTAGCTTTTTGGGCAGCTATTTTTGCTAGTTGTCTAACTCTCTGTTCCTTGAGAAGTCTTTTCTTTGCTTGTCGCCTTCTTTCCTTCTTGTTTAGGTCATCTTCTAGTTTGAATGTCCTTGTCAATCTCTCCACTTCTTCTGGAGAAGTGGCCGATTCTAATTTTTTGCGTCGTGCTTCTCTTATTTGAATTCTCTCCTCTTTTCGTTTTCTTCGGGCTTCCTTAAGTTCTTGAGCAGCCGCGGCTTTTCTTCGCTTTTCCTCTTCTTGCTTTCGAAGACTTTCTATAACGAAAGCATCAACATCAAAATCTTTTGGTATTTGGATTTCTCGAAATTTCCACATTTCTTCAATCTGCTTTCTTATGATATTCGGAGGAAAAATGTCACCAAGTTTGTTTGCATTTTTGATTTTTTTTCTAAGATCTGGGAACAACCAGAATTGGAATTTGTAATATCGACTTTTCTTATAATAGTTTTTTTTAGTTGCCGCGCAAAAATCGACATTCCTCTTTTTGGATTTGGAAGTCGAAGAATCACAATTCTTTTTTTTCTTTTTGGAAGAAAAAAACTTTTTCCAAGAAGAATCATTTTTCTTCTTCTTCTTCTTCTTGGAAAAACCGGGATTTTGAAAATTAGTGATAGCTTGATAATCTGGTTCCGGTATATATTGAATTGCGGGTCCGTTATTATTCTCTTTCATATGATCCAGATAACTATATGCCAAAAGATCATATCTATGACGTTTGATCCGGTTTTTGAGTCGTGCCATAAAAGTGGCAAAGCGCTTCTCTCCCAAAAACGATGCAAATTCAGTCCATCCCAACCGGTTGCCAATAACATGTTTACGTTTTTTATTTCTGTGCAGATCTATTCTGTAGCCAGCACACCATTTTAACCATTGCTTCCAATGGTTAATCGTTAACTCTCCAGGATGCTTGCAATCCAATATTCCTTGTGAGTCCAAAATTTCTTTCACATTTTTTTTTATAAAAGGAGACGATGCTCTTGATTCGATTAAATCCTTCACACATAATCCTTTCATATTTCTTATTTCTTTCCATATTTGATGAAAAACGTACGCTTGGGAAATTTCTTTTCCTTGGCATTTGGATTCGACTTTTCCTTGGCATTTGGATTCGACGTTTTTGCTAATTGGATGATTGCTATTGAATATTTTTTGAATTGTTTCAAAACTTCTACTCAATTGCATGCAAAATTCCAAATGTGACTCGATCATATTGAACATACTTATTTTGAGATCAATAAATAGTAGTTTCACCCTAAAATGAATAACTTTCATAAAAAACGGCAATTTCTTCCTGATGAAGCGAATAGTTTTCTTTTGGAAAGACGAACGCCAAATTTTGATGCGAATCCACTCTTTTTTCAATTTGGATTTTATGTTAGGAGAAGGTTGATCCATTCTCTGTTTAAAATCAGCTTTCAATTTATTATAAATATCTAGATTGAAGTGGTACTCTTCATTCATTTGGTTGATTCGATCATTCATTGTGATTGTCCAATCATCTGGATCTGGAATATCCAAATTTTGTTTCATCTGGATTGAAAATGGTTCATCTTCTACTATTTCTAAAGAAAATTGAATATTAGACGTAGGCTTAGTCCGAATAATTTTAGACGTAGGCTTAGTCCGAATAATTTTTTCTTTCCTAGTATCTAGGTTGATTTCTTTCCTATTATCTAGGTTGATCTTTGTTCTAACTGTCTCCTTTATCATCTCAGCCTTTTCCTTGATCGCCGCACTCTTCTTTTGTATCAATTCTATCAATTCGCGGGTAGGTTCGATAATAGGTTTTGCCCGATCGGACGTATAATTCCAAATCCATTCGCCAATAGGTTCCCAAAAAGAAGGCACGTCTGGTGGATTACCAAAAGGTGATTCAATTTCTGTACCATAGATAGTTAAGTATCCTGTTGTCTCTTTTTCAACTTCATTAGGTTCATACCAAGGTTTTAAGCGAAAAGGATATACAATCTTGATTTGAATACCTTCTTTGATGTACTCTTTTAGAAACTTTTTCGGGACATCCGGGTCCGTCAATTCATATCCATCATAATTACATTTGAGATATGATTCTTTTTCCAAGTTGAACCAATCCTGCTCCCATTCGGGAACTTGAAACAGTAAAGTACGACCAATATTTTTAGCTGCTATCAAAATAGGGAAATACACTCGTTTTCTGAGATACGTATGAGTAAACAAGAGAGTAGCTCTGACATAGTGAATCACTTCTCCGTCGAAGATTTGCTGTGTTCGGCGGCGACGATCTTCTTTTCGTCTTTCGCGTCTTTCCAAAAATTTGTCGCGAATTCTTTGGGATCTTGTAGTTAGTCTTTTTTTCTCGTCTTTCTTAGGCACGGGTTTGTTATGTGACTTCTGAGTCATTGATTTTAGTCTCCCGAAAAGAATCGACTCTGGTCTCGGTATCCAATGGTTGATTGCTGAAACTTTTCGTCGTTGAAAACGGACAGCTCCTTTTACCAAATCTCGACGAAAATCTCCTTCATAAGGATAACTAAAGACGTATATATCTTTGGATTGAAGATCCTCTTCTTCATCCCCCCCCTTGTCCGCTTCTTCTTCTTGTTCAAGAGTTTCTTCTTCAAGAGCTTTTTCTTCTAAAGGTTTAAACAACCCTTTTTTTGTTGTTTCTAAGACCTCATTTTCTTGTTCTTCCGCCTCTTTTTTTTTATTTTCCAGGTCAGCGAGCTTGTCAAAAGGCTTTATAATTATTAACTGTCGAGCTTTTTTTGGGCGAGTTTCGAGAACATCTTTGACAGCTATAGGGTCGTGAACTCCACATAGTAGAGTAGAAGGCAACTTAGGAACAACAAACCTGTTAAAATCTCGGATTCGAGGTTCGTAATCATCAAGACGGGTTTTGTCCTTTTCTAGTAATTTGCTATAAAGGACATAAAGTTCATGAAAGTCTGCGAAATCTCTCATATCTTGCTCAGATCGTTCTTTTTCAAAGAAATATTCATCAAGATGAATATTTGATTTATCGCTCTTATGTTTTTTATCCTTAGTATGTTCCTTATTAGAAGAAGGTAATTCCTCTTCTAAAATATCTTCTGCGAAATCTTTCAGAATATCCTTCTCTGATATTTCTATTTCAATATCCATAGATACTCGAGAGTCTGAGAATGAGAATTCGTCCGAATTAATAAAAAAAAGTCGCTCATAAAGCAAAGCCTGCTCGGTAGGAAGAGCACTCAGAAGCAACTCCCATTTCGTACCCGTAGTTTCAAGAAAAATATGCAACAAATAATTTGTTAACAATTTTTTTTCGCAAGAAGCAATGTCTTTTTCTATTCTTTCCTTTAAAGGCGCCGGGATCAATGTGTTGAAAACATATTCTAATGAAGATAAATTTTTAGGATAAATTTTCTCATATTTATTCTTTAAGTCCTCCAAAGTAGATTCATCTAACCATTTTCTTCTGTTCTGTTCTTCTAATAAGACCATACGAATTTTCTCTATCCACCATTTTGAAATAAGTTTGATTCGCGGTTGAACGATTCTTTCTTTATTTTCTGGTCGAATTAAAGAAAATCGACCAAGTTGGTCGGTAGAATCACGGTTCTTATTGGTAGAATCATCACGGTTCGTATTGGTAGAATCATGGTTTTTATTGGTAGAATCCTGGTTCTTAGATTCTGCCAGTTTCTTTTTTTGCTCTTTCAAGTATTCCTCTGAATATAGCATCCAAGGCGACTTAAATTGATATTGATTCATTGACCCACGGAATGGCCCGCTAAGTAAAGGATCATCAACTTCTGAAAGACGCTTTTTATCTTTTGTTCTTGAAAATCTAATTTTTTTTTCAAGAATTTTGACAACAGGAGATCCATTGCTTAGAGCTCTCACCCTATTTTCAAGCTCTTCGCCTAAAGAAGTTTTCCTCTCCCATTTTTTTTCTATCCATTCATCAAGGTGATCCTGATTTGAATCAAGACTTTGATCACCCAAGCTTGCCATTTTGGCAAAAAAAGAGATACTTGGCGGAGCTGTGAAAGAAATTTTTTGATGGCCATCACTGAGACAAACATCGAAGAAATATTCAGCAACTTGGCTCCTCACAGGGCCACGCAGAATATAATCTCCTATACCCACATATCGAAGGGGGTCGTTAAACCGATTAGAATCAAACAACATTAATGGCCACCTTTTGATTAGAAAAGGTGATATTTTCTCTTTGTCAGCCTCCACTATCACTTGATCAGATAAAATTTTCACTAACGTTTTAAAAGAAGAAGGCAAAGGAATGGACAGCTTATTAACATTCTCCTCATTTTTTTCAGTATTAGTAGGAGTCTCAGGCTTATGTTTCTTATGTTTTTTTTTCTTGTTAGGTGACTTTGTTAGCTCACTCCTAAAAGATTTTTTCTTATCAGATAACTCTAATGATAGTTCTTCAAGTTCTTCTCGAGGACCGTGAATGAACGTCCTTGAATCATTCCACTTAGTAGCGATGAGAGAAGGATTCCTCCCGTAGCATGCCAGCATGGCATAGCCGAAGAACAGAATTTGAAAACTGAAGAAAAAAAATTCTCCCCTTCTATCCCTTTGTAAGGGAACATCATTTTCCACCCGTGAACAAAAAACTTTCGTCATTTTGACAAAAAGAATTTGTCCGCTCAACCATCCGGCTGCGGTACTCAGCAGAAATAAAAAGTTTCCGCTATATCTGAATAGCATCAGATTGATTAATCGGGTATAGATAGATTTACCGAAAAGGGCAGGGTTTAGCAGTTGTAAAGCGACTCCAATAAAAAATTCTACCGCCGGATTTTGAAGCCAAGGGTATCTCCGAATCAAAGATCTTTGAAAAATAAGAAAAAATAGAACGGGAACAAGCATGATTGTCATCAAATGGGGTTTCCAAATACTCGCATAAATAGGCGCTACGTATATGGATGAGAAGACCACCAGTTGTGCCACAAAAGAACCACTAAGAACAAAATTCCCTGCAGGAACAATTTTTCTGTTGTCGATGACTTTATTCTGAATTAACATCGATCGAATAAAATACATCTGGGCCGGGCCAATTGGCAATGTTGCTAAAAAACCATAATAGATCCCAAATAATAGAATCGGTGTCGATCCCTGAACCCACGGTATGATGTAATGATACATAGTATTCCTCCTCGCCCTCAGGCTATACGTATATTGTAAAAATAATAATAAACCCCAAATAAAAATAATAGAATCGGTGTCGATCCCTGAACCCACGGTATGATGTAATGATACATAGCTAAAAATAATAGAATCGGTGTCGATCCCTGAACCCACGGTATGATGTAATGATACATAGCTTTTTTTCTGAATCCTTTACTATACTATAATAATATTGTTATTGAGAATTATTCATTTATATTGATAATTATTCATTCATGCAACTATGATTTTAACGTTATTAATCATAACATTAGGATCATTTTTTATATTGAATATGACAATTTTTCAATGGAAGTAGATTACTAACCTATTTCATTTCTATTTCATGGAATATTTAGAAACTGTCTTAGATAGATCATTAGATAACACTCCAAATCTATATACAGAGATTAACGACAACATCGAATCTACTCCCTAACTGTATTACATAGATCAATATCTTACCATAGATCATTTTTGGTATATGATAGCACTATAAGTATATTATTACTTATCTCATAATCTGTGTCCTACCTGCCGAATCTCCTCAACCAGAATCTAAACACGATGATTATGTCTTATGTTATGTTAATCAACCTATGCAAAAATGCCTTGATGGTGGAATGGTAGACACGCGATACTCAAAATGTCGTGCTAAACAGCGTGGAGGTTCAAATCCTCTTCAAGGCATACAAAAACAATCTTAATTGTTTAGATAGATTCTAATTGCATCTATTCTGAAATGGCAAGTTTATTTAACTTTAACAATTGGTCATTTATTAAATATTCATTATACCATTATACTTGGTGTATTCAAAAAACTCGTCATTTATTCAATATTCATTGTAACATTAAACTTCAAATTTGTCAAGTGTGTTCAACAATTCGACATTTATTCAATATTCATTGTAACATTATACTTCAAATTTGTCAAGTGTGTTCAACAATTCGACATTTATTCAATATTCATTGTAATATTATACTTCAAATTTGTCAAGTGTGTTCAACAATTCGACATTTCAAAAAATCAAATCCGAATTGATAAATTGAATAAACATACTATTATTTATCAATTCGATTTGATTTTTTGAAAAAGTTTTGAAGGCAAAATTCGGACCGATCAAATTTGAACAAAATGAATGAAAGATCTAGGCTTTTTTATTTTTATTTAATCCTTCCGCCAATAAACAATCAATGGCATTCGTAGAAAGCCATTTTGTTTTTAATAATGTATCGATCATTTGTTTAAATAACATTCTATTAGAGAAGAATAAATTTGATAAATAATCATAACTTTCGGATAGAGTTTTATAAGTAAGAGATTCATTAGATAATAAATCTATATTTTCCCTTTCTCCCTTGAGCAAACGTTCTTTAAATTTATCATCCCGTGTTTTTTCACGGAACCAACATTCATTTATCACCGATTGGCGATAAGGTAATACACGTTTCAATCGGATACCAATTTCTTGAAAGCGTTTGAAAGTTTCAAAATTTTCTTTTTCTTCCATTTTAATATTAAGAGGTAAATCGTCATCATTAGTCTGAATTTTTATTCCTAGGGCTATTTTTCTCACCTTTTTACGCTTTCGAATAGCCCTCAATGTTGTTTTAATACTGATATTTAGCTTTCTTGTTGAAAAATAAGTAAGATAAATGCTCTTCACAAGTTCTTTAGAAGCAAAAAGTTCTCTTGGTTCAAAAGAAGAGTGCTTATTGCTTAAGCGAATACTCACGGGATCCCAAAGAAATCGACGAGCTAGATAGATTACTGGTGTATTTAAAGGTTTATACTCCATTGCATACTCTTCTGTGTCAAATTGATATATTCCCATCCTTTCAAACTTTTTGTATAATAATTTTGCTTCCCAGAAAGCAGCTGTCTTTCTTTCTATAATATCGTCCTTCTTATCATAAACAGGCCGGAAGTCGGGGCCAGACATTAGAAATTTCTTCCAATATAAGCTAGAAAGACGGGTCGGTCTTTCTTGAAACCCTCCAAACAGGTGAAGATAATCCAATAATGGATTTTCTATTGTTATATCTTTTATATGCTCAAATCGATTGCTGCGAATAAAACTAAAACGCCAGGTCCTAGAATCACCAACTATAGGAGTTTCGTCCTCTTCCCCGTAGGAATTTCTTAATTCTTTAGATAAAACGATTTTATCTAGTATAGAAGATAATCCTTTTTGCATCATATCTTTTTTGAACTGAGGAGCAATTGTTATGTAATCAGAATTGCCCCGATATATTGGCAACGATGGAAATTCTTCCAGAAGACCCTGTAAGAGACTCGAAGCTAGAATGAAATCATTTTCAATGAAACGATCAAAAGGATTATCCCAATTCTCTCCTTTTGATAAAAACCAACAATCTTGCGCTACTGATCCGGCCAAGCAACCCAAAATATGATAGAATACGGTGAACTCTTTCGCAACTGTTCCGGCAATTGAAGGTTCTAAATACCATTGATGCAAATAGTTTGCCCTTCGACTCTCGAAATCTAGATTAAGCCTTATAGAATTTTTTAAATACGTTAGTTTATTTTGTATAATGGCTTTTCCTATCTTATAAGGAAGTCCTTTAAAAAATTCACTGAACTTCAGATCATAATTGCAAGGACCCCAATTTAATCTATACAAAGCTACTCCAATTATATCATTGTCTATAGCTGAAGTATTTTGGCTCATGCTAATTCGAAATATGTCATCAGCAAGTTTTGCTAGATCTCGCGTATTAAAACCTTTGGTAGTTAATCCAAATTCATCATAGCAGTTCCATTCTTTTTTCAAGTAGAGCCCTTTGTTACGTAAAAGCAAAGGAAATTCTTTTTCTCGATATGGGGCAGGCAACTTTCTAGTATTGATAAATGTATCGAATCTTCGTTTACTACGAGGAGGACTTATTAGAACTGGATCAATTTTTTTTGGAATCTCAGTTGAGGCAATAACAACAATATTTTGTTTGATGGTGGTTTCTTTTTCACCATCAATCGAATGATCCCCAAGGAGTTCTACCAATAATGCAATAAGATAAAAGTAATCATTCAGTTCATGAATGCTTGGAATCCATATGACGCAAGGAGACATCAATTTTGCCAATTTGAGTGCAAATACGAATTGGATTACTCTTCTCGAAAAATACTCTGGAGGGTCAGGATTAGTCACTCGATCATACAAAAACTTATGAGGTTTTTCATCATAGTACTCCTTCTCATCTATCTCTTTTGGCCTGCCTGACCAGCCGAGAGACCTGAGGATATTTTCATGCTCAAGGTATGATTGTTTAGCTGAAGATGTATACTCGGGTTCATAGCTAGACAGAAGTTTTTTCTGCCTCAAAAAACTTTTAGGAGATATTCTTATTAAAGGTAAATAAGAATCTGCTGCTAAACTTTTAGCCAAGTAGGATCGTCCAGTGTCCTTAGGCCCTATCAATAAAATTCGATTCGAAAAGGACGGTACTGGGTAGAGCGGGTAAAATCTCACGTGGTCATATAAGAATGAGCGAATTGGGGCGGAAGTCATCTTCTGATAAAAAGCAGCGAAAATCGGCATTTCTGCTAAAAACAATGAATTTAATTCGGAATTCATTAAGCCTATTCTATGAGTTAGGCCTCTCTGAATAAATTCAGCTAAATATCGAAAGTAAAGAAGTCCTGGCTGTTCTTTTTTTTCAAATTCATGAAAAAAACCAATAGGGGGGGTTAATTTCGATTCAAATTGAGAGATTTTTTCTTGTAGTAAAAACAATCGATTTTCTCTCAAAAAAAAGTCATCCACTTCAAATTCGTACAAAATTGTTTTTATAAGTGAGTTATATCTCCAGCATTTTAGAAAACGCGGCCACAACCATTGAATATTTTTGACATACCAGATTTTCAATAGTAGTAATAATCCTATATCATCAGGATCCGAGTCCAGCTCGATATAGTCCATAAATGTAAGCCAAGAACCATACCAACTTAAATTAGAAAAATTTCTAAGTCCTTTATAAGATCTAATCAGTTCTCCTACTCCCTCAAAGCAGGAGGGATTATATTGCAAAACTCTGATGAGATAGAAGTTCCTATAGAACTCAATCAACGCTAAAAGAATTTGCGAGAAAATATAAAAGAAAAACCCAATGAAGATATAAAGAAAAATATCGTATTCCCGAACATTTTGTATATATTTCCATACATCAAATGATATTTTGAGATCCTTTCCCCGAAGTGCGTATCTAAGTATGTCTTCATATGTTTCTTGCAGTATTTCGTCAATATTCCAGCGGGATAACATAAGATTGAATATAGGGAGAATTTCATCATTCCATATCGGGAGAATTTGATCATTTAATATAGGGAGAATTTGATCATTTAATATTATGAGAATTTGATCATTCAATATTGTGATAATTTGATCAATTTTATCTCTAAATTCCCACTTTAGAACTTTCCAAAATTTATGACAAAGTGCCCACAAAATATTCAAATTGTGATTCCAATTTTGCCTAATATTGCTCGAGATTGATACCAACTGATTAATATTATTTATTGGTATTATTTCTGTTATTATTTCTATTTCCGAAAAAAGAGTAAAAAACATATTTTTAGTATATTTCCACCCTGTGGAAGTAAAAAACCACAACCATGACTTATGTGTTTGAAACAAACCCCATTTCTCAAAATGACTATTTATTTTGATTTGATCAAAAAGAATATTGATTTTATTTTGATTAAAAGAAATTATTCCAAAACACTTTAGTTTTGAAAACACTAACTTTAGTTTTTCTTTATCAAAAAAGTCACCTATGGATTTAAATTCCATAAACTCTTCGTCTTCCATAAAGTCACCTATAGCTTTGTCTTCATCTTTTACTGTTGAACTATATTTTGCTTTTTCTGCAAATTGATTCATTCGCAAAGATATTTCGGACAATAGATCATCTTGATAAGATTGAGTTTGAATAAGATCTATGTTTGAACTAAAACTATTTTGAGAATACTGGCTAGAGGTCTTTTCTTCTAAATCTGAACAAAAAGGATAGCAAGAGTTTTTGTCAAAATTGACAATTTGTAGGCTTATTAAAGGAGTTCTAGAAATATCTTCAATCGATAAATTGATATTTCTACGAATAATAGAATTCAATTTATCAAAAAAATTAGACGATTTATGCAAATCATGAATTAGCACTTTGTCACATAAATATTTATCCAATAATATATTGACTTGTGACTTTATGAGTGAGATAGTTTCTTTCTCTGAGTACATAGCTCTCATTTCGCTAATAGACGAAGAAACCAGATTGTTAGGAATGAAAAGTAAATTTAATAATTGTCCATATGTTACATTCTTATTTTTTATATGAATCCTTCCCATGTAAGAAGCCAATCTTTTTTTATAAAAAAGACGAGGACGGTGTAAATAATCTAAAAATTCAAAGGTATTTGCTTTGTCAAAAGCAGCTCTCAATGAATTTTGATTAGAAAGTTTTAAAGGATTCAACCAATTGTCTTGATTATCAAATATTGCCGAAAGACCCGTGTTATTAAATAGTTCCAATAATTCCATGTAATTTTTTCCATTATCAAAGAAGTCAATAATAAATTCAATTATCGGTTTTTTCTCATTTAATGTTTCAAGATTAGGAATTGATTTATATTTTGTGCTTTCATTAAGCTTGTCCCAAACATTTTCATTAAGCTTGTCCCAGAGAATCTTCGAATCATTCATTTTCTTCGAGATCACCCTATCAAGTTCACATTCACAAATTTGATTGGGATCCCCAAACCATTGACTAATCGATAATTCAATTGGATCTAACACTCTCTTTTTTAAATTGTTTTGTTTGGAAATGGACAAGAGATATTCTACTCTTTGTTGGAAGTATTCGATCTTTTTGGATAATACAAAAGTGTTTAAAAAATTTGGATTTCTAATCTGAACAGGTCGAAAAATAGGGCGATCCAAACATTCTTTCTGACGCATTATCCAACTTGATGAATGCTGGTTAATTGCATCTTGCGTTACATTATTCAAATTGCGATTTAATATTTTGAGAAAATAGATGAATTCCAAATAGTATTTATTCTTATTCAATACTTTCTGTAATTCCAAAGAGTATCTTTGTAATTCCATATAGTATTTATGGAATTCCACATAGAAATATCCCAAATAGTTATGTAATTCCAAATAGTATTCATCCAATACTTTTTGTGATTCTAATTTATTCTTATTCACTACTTTCTGTAATTCCAAAGAGTATTTATGGAATACCAAAGAGTATTTAGTCAATAATTCCAAATAGTATTCATGAAATACCAAAGAGTATTTATCGAATGTCTTATCTAATTCTAAATAGTACTTATTCAATACTTTCTGTAATTCCAAATAGTATTCATGAAATACCAAAGAGTATTTATCGAATGCCTTATCTAATTCTAAATAGTATTTATTCACTACTTTCTGTAATTCCAAATAGTATTTATTCATTACTTTCTGTAATTCCAAATAGTATTTATTCTTATTCAATACTTTCTGTAATTCCAAAGAGTATTCTTGTAATTTCAAATAGTATTTATTCTTATTCAATACTTTCTGTAATTCCAAAGAGTATTTATTCTTATTCAATACTTTCTGTAAATTCTTAGTCAATACTTTCTGTAATTCCAAAGAGTATCTTTGTAATTCCATATAGTATTTATGGTATTCCAAAAAAGAATACTTCTGGAACGATTCTAAATCCTTTAATATAAAATCCTTTAAGAAATATTCATTCAAATCGGATTTTGATACAACAGGTGCCAATACGTTCTTCAAGAAATCGAATCTCATAAATGCTTTTTCAATTTCAACATGCTCGTTAGCTTGAATCTTGTATCTACTCAATATTTTATTCAATATTAGTTGTCTAGTGTTGTCATCTTCTGATGTTTTCTTTTTTTCAAAAATATTGAGTACCCGAAGGAAAGAATCATGCGTTAATTCATCTCTGGAATTGAAGAAGGAATTGAAGGACTTCGACTTCAATAAAGTCTGGTTGAATAAATGTAATTCATTCACACGATCATCGATATCTAGGTCAATTTCATCATTAGGGTAATAGAGATTAGGCTTAGTTATTGATAAAGTCAATTGGTCTGTTATTTTAAGAACAAATTTTTTTAATTGGAAATCATCGTTTAATGCTAATTGTTCTTTTTTTTGATCACAAGATGAGGGAGATCTTGAAGATGAATTCGATTTCATAAATCGAATACAATTGAATTGGTTTATATAGTCTTTTCTGATGTTCCATTCGCGATCTGGTAAAATATCATAATTGACAGAAGGATTCTTAAGAAATTTTTTAACCTTCCATAGATCAACAATTTTATTCTTTTCTAATCCCTTGAAATATTGAAAAGCATCTTGTCGCCCTTTCAACAATTTGAATTTTTCACTCGGTTTATTGCTATAATTAATACTTATACATGATTCATCTATTAACAAAGGATCAAACAACGTTTGAAAAACTTCCGTCTCTGAAAAGGGAAAAGATTCTCTTGCTTGATCTGATTCTTCTTGTAATATTTTTTCTTTTTTTTCTTGTTCAAAAGACAAGAACTTCAATGTTTTCTTTCCCTCCTCATCGAGTTTCCTTAGTCTTCGTAGCCTTTCTCTGTAGCTTTCGACTTCTTCAATTCTTCGTTTTCTTCTCATCTTTATGATTTCTTCTGGTTCTGAAGAAATAGCAAATTCTTTTTCTGCTTGAACTAGTTCAACTTCTACTTGTTCGAGTTTGTGTTCTGCTTCCTCAACATATTTGCTTCGATTATCACCAAGTAATGACTCCCGCCATTCATAAAAGTTTTCAGGTTCTGTTTTAGGTTCCCAATATTCTGGAATTGAATTAAAAGATGAATCAATCTCCCATTCGATGCCATTAGATTCCTTCTCCAAAAGGCTTTCCCAACTTGTTGTTTCTTGCTTCTCTGATATTCTATCATTTTTCTGATTCAGATTTGTTTTAGAACTCGATAAAATCCAAACATGTTCTTTTGGATTGAGCAAACAACGTTGATATCTCCTTCGGACTTTTGGCAAAAACAGAAAACGATGCGGAACGAACAACAAATTTTCCTTTCTAGCTCTAGCTCCAAAATGTTGTACAGCCGGAACCGGAAATATCTTCATGAAATTATATTTTGATGATTTGTTTCTTTCAATTAATCGAATATTCAAAAAATAGAAAAGTAATGGTAATGCTATTATTATTACAGCTTTTATTGCTTGACCTTTTAAGATAAATATACGTATATCCCGTATAAGTAATGTATTAAGAATCCGAAAATCAAAAAGCTTAACAACACTTTCTCGACCAGAAAATATTTGACTTAGCAATCTCACCAAATTGGATTCGTTCCATGGAACGAATATTTCCATCATGTAATCTTTCAATTTCGACTGAACGCTAAAGGCCCACATTATTTCTCGGTTTTTTCCGATAGGGTCCGTAGACCACGAATTTTCACGTTTTCTCATATATTCTTTTTTTTTTTTAATTTTATTTTGTAAGATAATATAGTGTAATTATTACTTATTAAATTGAATTATAATAAGAAAGAGGTAGTCAATACAAGTTATTAAACTATTGTACAATTTGCCAAAAAAAGTTTCTTGTTATTTCTATAAAAGAGAAATAGAATTGAATTGGTTACCATATTTATTATAATGAAATTACTTTACCATAGCATCCATGGCTGAATGGTAAAAGCACCCAACTCATAATTGGGAAGTCGCGGGTTCAATTCCTGCTGGATGCATAATAAACAGTTATTACACTCTGTTTTTTAGATGAAAGAATCGCAGCAAGTTTGTTTATCTCGATTCAATTCAGTATGGAGATTAGATTATCTTCATCCCTGTTTTGTAATTCTTAACTTCTATTTAAAAGAGAAGTTAAGAATTACAAATATTTTATTTACACATGTTTGAAGGACTTTTTCTCAGATAGAAGATTTATAGTTTGTTTTGGTACAAAATGAACTTCTAATTGAATGATCAAGTTGATTTTGTAATTAGAAGTTCATCTGATAATTTAAGCCTAGCCTATTCCCTGTGATTTTAAGAATATGAATAGAAGGGCAATTCTTCCTTTTTTCTACAGTTAGTGAAAATTCTATTAAAAAAATCAATCTCTAAAATAATGTATCCTGGGCAATTGCAACAATTGGATTCATTATTATTCCCAATAAAGTAGATGCTATTACAGATATAATCATACTAAATTCGATATAATTTTTTGAGATTGAAGAAGATAATCTATAATTTTGCACGTAGGGAGTTATTTCTTTTTTTCTTTCAGTCATTAATAACTTAATTATTTTAAGATAATAATATGTGGAAATAGCACTCATAAAGAGTCCTATCGAAACCAATAAATAGGAGCCTGCTTGCCATCCACACCAGAATAGATAAAGTTTTCCAAAAAAACCTGCTAATGGAGGAATCCCTCCTAGAGATAGCAGACATAAAGATAAAGACAGAGCTGAAAAAGGGTCTTTCGCGTATAATCCTGCATAATCCCGAATGTTATCTGTTCCTGTACGTAGACTGAATAATATAATACAAGCAAAAGTTCCTAAATTCATAAAAATATAGAGCAGCATATAAGTTATCACACTTGCATATCCGTTATTTGGGTCTTTATCAATTATTCCAATAAGGATATATCCAATTTGACCTATCGATGAATATGCAAGCATACGTTTTATACTTGTTTGAGTAATAGCAATTAAATTTCCTAATATCATGCTAAGAATAGCTGATATTTCCAAAAGAAGATGCCATTCGTTCAATGAGAAATAAAAAATAATATCGAAAATTCTAGTGACTAAAGCTGAAGTAGCTACTTTTGAAATAACAGAAATAAAAGCAACGACTGGAGTGGGGGAGTTAGAGTCGAAAAGAGTAATTCTCCCTTCTCTCATTCAGAACCGTGCATGAGACTTTTTTCTCGCACGGCTCCTAAATGATAAAAAAATTTGCAGAATCATTTGATTCTCTTTTTTTTTTTTTTTTATTACCTTCCTCGTGTATGTATAAGATTGAATATATTCAATTGATAGAAAGAATAACTAATCCTTAACTTCGCGAGGAATCCTTACTCAGTGGTTATTATACTATCTAATATAGTATGTAAATCATTTTTTTCTTCTTTTTTTAAGTTCAGTTATGAAAGAGTTAAAAAGAAAAAATAGAAACCATCTGATTTAAATCGTTCTTAATAGTCATGAGATGCTCATCTTAGGGTAATCTTTTTGTCGACGGATGCCTTCTTTTTTACACTCGTAGTTTCTGAAGAATGAAAACTTACTATGTAGCATCTACGTTAAGAAAGAATAAAAGTACACGTCAATCTGATCCTTTGTTCAAAACTACCCGTAATAATTCATTTGTAAAAGTTATTTATTGTATTGGGGTGGTGTAGTGTGTTAATTCAATCAAACAATTGAGTTTGTTTCTTACTTTGCTTTACCTTAATTCAATTCAAATTTTTGGTAAAAGTGATGTCTTAGTCCAAGTGGGAATAACAATGTTTTTTTCACATGTCTATAGAGTTTTTATAAATAGAAACAAACATCTCTAAAAAAGATATTGTATGTAATAATTTATCAAACGAATCGCACTCCTTCATATACATCGGGGGTCCATTGATGAAAAGGAACTAAAGAAAGTTTGAATGCAATTCCTACCGTTACAGATAGAAGTGCAATCCAAATTCCTGGAGAGTTGTACATTTGTGTATTTATAAGACCATTGGCTATTTCTTGAATTTCAATCTCACCTCCGGATAGACCATATAGCCAAGAAAGACCATAAGCAAGAATGGAAGAACTTGTTCCACCCATAAGTAAATATTTCATAATAGCCTCATTAGACCGAACATCTCTTTTGGTATATCCAGATAATAGATAAGAACATAGACTTAAACATTCTAAAGATACGAAGATAGTTGTTAAATCATTAGCACCACATAAAAACATTCCTCCTAGAGTAGCTGTTAATATGAATAACAAAAACTCTGTTACAGCCATTTCTGTACATTGAATGTATTCCACGGATAGAGGAATACACAAAGTGGAACATAATAAAATAAGAAACCGAAATATTTTATTAAAATTGTTTGTTTGTAAATTGCCAAAAAAACTGATCGTGGGTTCTTCTCTCCATTGAAATAACAAAAAAGTTATGCTTAGCACTAAACTTGTTAAAGAGATGAAATAAAACCAAGTTGTCTTTTTCTGATCAAAAATGACATCGATTACTAGAAGAAGAAATAGGCCGAAAATCAGGATGCATTCTGGGAAAATGGAACTTCCATAGAAGAGAAGCAAATGAAATTCTTTCATAAAAAAAAAATAAATGATTTTAAGGTATCAAAAATGCATTTTTCATTTTGTCCGGATCATTACTTACTAACTTCAATTAATCTTCGAGCAACATTTTATTTAGAATTTCCTTATTATCATATCATTATATCTATGATTTCTTTTTCATTCTTCTTTTCCTTTCGTTTTCGTTTCAATAAAATTTGTATCAATTTTGAGAAAGTAAGTTTTCTTTTATTGATCAAAGTGGAATAGATATCTATTTCTATTAGTTAGTGGGTTAACGGTAATGCGCAAAAGCTTTATTGGATTCTGCCATTTTATGGATCTCTTCCTTCTTGCGTATAGCATTGCCTTTCTCTCTGGCAGCATCCATTATTTCGTAACTTAATTTGAATTGCATATTTGGACCAGAACGTTTTCGGGATGACTCTAATAACCAACGAATCGCAAGTATTTTTCCTTTTTTCTCTTTTATTTCAATGGGAACTTGATAAGTGGATCCACTTACACGTTTTGATTTTACTATCAATTTGGGAGTTAATTTGTCTATTGCTTGACGTAGAACAATTAGTGGATTTTTCTCTGTTTTTTCTTGAATCTTTTCTAGAGATTGATAAAAAATTCGATAAGCTAATGATTTTTTTCCGTTCTTAAGAATACGGTTAACGACCATGTTAACTAATCGATTATGATAGATCGGATCAAATTTATCAATTTTCTTTTCTACAGTACTTTGGCGTGACATGAGTGTGAAAAAGGTTCATAATTTTATTTCATAAAGACTAATCATTACTTATTTAGGCTTTTTAACTCCATATTGTAGGGTAGATCTCTAAAGGTATCAAAGATCTCCCTCCAAACCGTACATACGACTTTCGTCGGATACGGCTTTCCACATGATTCTATTTGCATAGAATAGAAGATATTCATTCTTATGCATAAAATTATGTTTACTCATTCTCAATTGAGTATCCGTTTCCTTTCTTTTGCTATGATTAGAAATCTTGTATTTTCTATATCTATACGATTAGGTCCTTAGGTTTAAAAAAGAGTATAAAAAAGGAAAAGGTGTTTTAGATCAATGCTATTTGAATTGAGTCTGCTCCAAAAAAGTCAAGACATTTCCAATTTTATGTTAACACACACTAAGTAAGGGAAAACTTATAAAATGAATTCAATATTAAACCTTAGACATATATTATCCTTATTGTTTTAGCCTGCTCTAGTCCCCTTAGAAAACGTTCGTTATTGGGTTAGCCATATACTTTACATGTTTTTAGCAATTGACATGGCATCATCATAAAATGATACAAATCTTAGATAAGAATATACAACGCACTAGAACGCCCTTGTTTCCGGTTTTTGACTGAGACAGCATCTAAAATTCCTCGAATTATGTGATATTTAACACCGGGCAAATCTTTGACTCTTCCACCTCTTACTAATACTACAGAATGTTCTTGTAAATTATGGTCAATACCAGGTATATAAGCAGTGATTTCATATTTAGAAGTTAATCGTACTCTGGCGACTTTGCGTAAGGCAGAGTTTGGTTTCTTAGGGGTGATAGTGGAAAAGTTGACAGAAAAGTTACCTTTACTGCCACTATATAAAACCGTACATGAGAATTTCACCTCATACGGCTTCTCGTTCAATTCTTTTTAGGACATTTTTGTTTTTCGAGTATTTGAAATATTATATAATATTTGAAATATATATATAATATATAATATATATAGATTATTACTGTAATATGTATTATATAGATATATTCTATTTTATATAGCAATAATACTCTTATAGAATAATACTCTATTCTATATATTCTATTTACTTTATTATGTATATTCTACTTTTTTTGTAAAGAAAAACTATTCGAATCCTTCGGGGCTCATTTTTCTTTCTCTATTAAAAACAATAAGAGTGATAATCTTTTTTTTATCCATTTTTATTACTTATATGAACATTAACATGCTCAATTTTTATTGATATCTCGAAATATCATTTCATCACAAATTCAATTCAAAATTGACGGGTTAATGTCAGCTTATCCATGTAGTTATGCATTATTTGAACTGGGAATCAATTTGATTCAAAATT